AAAAACAATTGAATATGATCCTAATCGTAATGCCTATATTTGTCTTACTAATTACCAAGATGGCGAAAAAAGATATATTCTGTATCCTGACGGTATTCACATAGGAGATAGTATTATTTCTAGTACTGAAGCACCTATTTCAATTGGAAATACCCTACCTTTGAGTGCGGTTTGAATTATTTATTCACACAATCGGAAATACCCGACTAAGTTTAAAACTTAAGAATCGCTCACTGATTTAACTAAAAAAAAAATTAATTTTAGAAAAAAGCCTTCGAAGGAAACTAAGTAGGTAAAAAAGCAAGTGATGAAGTTAAAAATTTTTTTTTCAAAAACTTCAGAGATATTATAATATGGAAAATTCCTAAAAGCATAAATGATCTTTAAAATAGGTTATTGATTTATTCAAACAAGTTTCTAAGAAAAACCAAATTATTACAATTTGTAGGTCAAAGATAAATTGTAACTTAAATACGATAATTTGTATAACTAAAATTTTTATTATGCTTCCTAAGTTATGAAATAAATACTAGATGTGAATAAATAAAGTCATTCTTTCTGATGCTAAATGAAAAAAAGCCAGATGATGGAAAAAACCAAGGATGTATAAAAAAAATTAAATACTTAACTATTTTTATTTCAAACATCTAGAAAGCTGTATGCTTTAAACAAAGCTTGTACAGTTTGGGGAGAGGCTACGAAAAAATTGTCAAAGTCTACTTCAACCAATATGCCTTTAGGCACTGCTATTCATAATATAGAAACAAAACCTGGAAAAGGTGGACAATTAGTAAGAGCTGCGGGAACTGTTGCTAAAATTGTTGCAAAAGAAGGTCAATTAGTAACATTGAGATTACCATCGGGAGAAATTCGCTTAATTTCTCAAAAATGTTTAGCCACGATTGGACAAATTGGTAATGCTGACATAAATAATCTAGGAATGGGTAAAGCAGGGTCTAAACGTTGGTTAGGTAAACGTCCAAGAGTCAGAGGGGTAGTTATGAATCCTATAGATCACCCTCATGGAGGAGGTGAGGGAAAAGTACCTATTGGTAGAAAAAAACCACTAACTCCTTGGGGTCATCCTGCACTTGGAAGAAGAAGTCGTAAAAATAACAAATATAGCGATACTCTTATCCTTCGCCGTAAAATAAATTAAGAGGGGAGAGAATAAAAAAAAATAAAGGATTACTAACAATGACACGTTCGATAGAGAAAGGTCCTTTTGTAGCTGATCATTTATTAAAAAAAATTGAGAATCTTAATCTAATGAAGGAAAAAAAAATAATAATAACATGGTCTCGTGCAACTACAATTGTACCTACAATGATTGGTCATACAATTGCTATTCATAATGGACAAGAACATTTACCTATTTATATAACAGATCGCATGGTTGGTCACAAATTAGGAGAATTCGCACCTACTCGAACTTTTAGGGGACATGCAAAGAATGATAAAAAATCTCGGCGTTAATTAGAGGATAAATTAAAATGGAAACTACGATCTCTAATAAAAAAATTAAAGTTTTAGCTAGACATATACGTATGTCTTCCCATAAGATAAGAAGGGTTGTTAATCCAATCCGTGGTCGTTCTTACGAACAAGCACTGATGATATTGGAATTTATGCCATATCGTGCATGTGACCCAATATTACAATTACTTTCTTCTGCTGCCGCAAATGCAAATAACAATTTTGGAATAAATAAAACTGATTTATTTATAAAAATAATTCAAGTAGACGGGGGACCTTTTTTGAAACGTTTTCGGCCTAGAGCTCAAGGACATGCTTATCCTATACATAAGCCTACTTGTCATATAACTATTGTAATGGGAGTAAAATAATAAAATTTCACTAATATAATCCGAAAGATAAAATATATGGGACAAAAAATAAACCCACTTGGTTTTAGACTTGGTATAACACAAAATCATTGTTCGTATTGGTTTGCAAAACCTAAAAAATATTCCGAACTATTCGAAGAAGATAAAAAAATACGTAATTGCATTGAATTTTACGTACGTGAAAATATAAGAAATTCTTCAAATTATGGTGGAATTGCACGTATCGAAATTGAAAGAAAAACAGATTTGATTCAAGTTGAAATACATACAGGGTTTCCGGCTTTGTTAGTAGAAAGCCGTAATCGAGGAATTGAACAATTAAAGACTGATGTACAAAAAATATTAAACCCTGTAGATAGAAAACTTAGAATGACTTTAATTGAAATAGCTAAACCTTATTGTGAACCGAACATTCTTGCGGAGTATATTGCTTTACAATTAGAAAGTAGGGTAGCTTTTAGAAGAACTGTCAGAAAAGCTATTGAATTAGCAAGAAAAGGAGATATTGAAGGTATCAAAATCCAAATAGCAGGACGTCTTAATGGTGCTGAAATAGCACGCGTTGAATGGGCACGAGAAGGTAGAGTTCCTTTACAAACTGTTAGAGCTAGAATTAATTATTGCTATTATGCGGCTCAAACAATATATGGAGTACTAGGTATAAAAGTTTGGATATTTCAAAACGAAGAATAACTTTTTTTTTTCATAATTCAATTAATTCCATAATATATTTAACACAAAAAAATTGCTATGCTTAGTGTGTGACTCGTTCGTATAAAATTTTGACTTTTTTGTCAAATTTTTAAAAATCTAGTGTTTTTACTAGAAATATAATTCATGATCTCATATTGGAATCAACCAATGAACAAACTAAAAAAATATTATATAAAATAAAAGATTTTTAAATAATGTTTCCACAGAATATAAAATTATTTTCTTGTGAAGCGAAACAAAATCTATAAACAATCGTATGGTTTTCTAAAAGATAAAAAATTTTGGAACAGTATTATGAAGCACAAAAAAATAGAGAGCTTGAATTCCATAAAGACTAAGAAACTTGAATAAACAAATATGAGCTCCACTGTAGTAAAAAAACCTAATCGAAAAAAAAACTAAATCATGAAAACGAAGGAATTTTTGAGAATAATTATATTCTCAAAAATAGGATAGCGAAAAAAACCAATAATAACTTTGTATTTTTTTCATTCCTAATACAATAAAAAAATTGAATTAATTTTAATTCAATACAAAATTATTTAAGAGTCAATATTCGCCCATGAATTTGCATTTCTTGCTTAATTTATTTTAAATTCAAAAAAATCTTTAATTTTTTGAATTCATGAGGAGCTGGATGAGAATAAATTTTTCACGTCCAGTTCTGGAATAGCGATAAATTTTATATCGACTACAACCCCAAAAGAACGAAATTTCGTAAACAACATAGAGGAAACTTAAAAGGAATCGCTACTCGAGGTAATTCAATTTGCTTCGGAAAATTTGCTCTTCAAGCACTTGAACCTGCTTGGATTACGTCCCGACAAATAGAAGCGGGAAGACGAGCCATCACTCGTTATGCTCGTCGAGGTGGTAAATTATGGATTCGTATATTTCCTGATAAACCTATTACTATACGACCTGCAGAAACACGAATGGGTTCCGGGAAAGGATCTCCAGAATATTGGGTAGCCGTGGTTAAACCCGGTAAAATACTTTATGAAATAAGTGGAGTATCCGGAAATATTGCTAAAGCTGCGATGAAAATCGCTGCATATAAAATGCCTATACGTACAAGTTTTATTACCACAAATATTAATTAGAAACATATAAAAAAATATATTCAAATTTTTTCCAACCCTGCTTTTTTTCTAAATAACTCAATATAGAGTATTAGAAATAATCCAAATTTTGGGGAAAAAGGAAAAAAGATTGTAAAAAAACGATTAAAATGATTCAACCTCAAACTTATTTAAACGTTGCAGATAATAGTGGAGCTCGAAAATTAATGTGTATTAGAGTCACAGGAACAAGTAATCGTAAATATGCAAATATTGGTGATACTATTATCGCTGTGGTTAAAGAAGCAGTTCCAAATATGCCCATAAAAAAATCAGAAATAGTTAGAGCAGTTATCGTACGTACTCGCAAAGATTTTAAACGTAGCAATGGTTCAATAATAAAATTTGATGATAATGCAGCAGTTGTTATTAATCAAGAAGGTAACCCCAAAGGAACTCGTGTTTTTGGTCCCATTGCTAGAGAATTGCGAGAATCTAATTTCACAAAAATAGTATCATTAGCACCAGAAGTTCTATAAATAATTTTTTATTTTTAGTATTATTTTGAAAATCATTCGATAGATCGAGTATTTTGTAAAAAATTATCACTAAAATTGAAAATTAATCGAACGAAAAGAAAAAAACTTATAAAAATATTTTTAAATGAATTCCAGGAATTTATATGAGTAACGATACCATTACTAATATGATAACCTCTATAAGAAATGCAAACTTGGGAAAAGTAAAAGCAATTGAAATACCTGCTACTAATGCAACTAGAGATATTGCAAAAATTCTTTCACAAGAAGGTTTTATAGAAGATTTTATTGATAATCAACGAGATGAAAAAAATATTTTGATGTTAAGATTAAAATATCAGGGTAGGAAAAAAAAATCATATATAACAACTTTAAGACGTATTAGTAAACCAGGTTTACGAATATATTCAAATCATAAGGAAATTCCAAAAGTTTTAGGGGGTATGGGAATCGTAATTCTTTCAACTTCTAGAGGAATTATGACAGATCGCGAAGCTCGACAAAAAAAAATTGGGGGAGAACTTTTATGTTATGTATGGTGATTTGGGGGTATAGAACTTTCATAAAAAGCTAGCTGGACTGTTTTATTAATGTTAGGTTATTAAAAGGAAGATTCTCCTCCCAATGGAAAAACAAAATTTAATTGATATGGAAGGTGTGGTTACGGAATCACTTCCTAATGCAATGTTTAGAGTCTGTTTAGATAATGGGTGTCAAGTATTGACTCACATTTCGGGAAGAATAAGACGAAATTATATACGAATATTGCCAGGAGATAGGGTAAGAGTAGAATTAAGTCCTTATGATTTAAGTAAAGGTCGAATAACGTATAGGCTTCGAGCAAAATCTTCGAATAATTGAAACAAAAAAATTTAGATACTAAAAATGAAAATACGTGCTTCTGTTCGTAAAATTTGTGAGAATTGTCGATTAATTCGTCGTAAAAGACGAATAATGGTAGTTTGTTCCAACCCTAAACATAAACAAAGACAGGGTTAGAAAAAAAAAATATTTAGTTGAAATATATCGGATTGTATTATATATACCAAACTATGCCGAAATCTATAAAAAAAATAAATCTTCGTAAAAATAAACGTAGATTGCCAAAAGGAGTTATTCACATCCGAGCAAGTTTTAATAATACAATTGTAACTATTACAGATATACGGGGGCAAGTTGTTTCCTGGTCTTCAGCTGGTGCTTGTGGTTTCAAAGGTGCAAAAAAAAGTACACCCTTTGCAGCCCAAACAGCCGCAGAAAATGCCATTCGACTTTTAATCGATCAAGGTATGAAACAAGCTGAGGTTATGATTAGTGGTCCAGGTCCTGGAAGAGATACAGCACTACGAGCTATTCGTAGAAGTGGTTTAACAATAAATTTTGTACGTGATGTCACACCGATGCCACATAATGGATGTAGACCTCCCAAAAAAAGACGTGTATGAGAAATAGAAAAAATATTAACAATATGAGCCAGGATGATATAGGAATATCGCAAACATTGCAATGGAGGTGTATTGAATCCAGAATGGAAAGTAAACGTCTTCTTTATGGACGATTTGCTATTTCACCTTTTAGAAAAGGTCAAGCCAATACAGTTGGAATAGCTATGCGTAGAGCATTACTTAATGAGATTGAAGGAGCTTCTGTTACATCTGTTGTAATAAAAGGAGTTAAACATGAATACTCCACAATTATTGGTATTCAAGAATCTATTCATGATATTTTGATTAACTTAAAAGAAATTATTTTAAAAAGCGATTCTTATGAATTACAAAAAGCATATATTTCTATTTCAGGACCAACAAAAGTAACTGCTCAAGATATCAAAGGCCCATCTTCTATTCGTATAATTGATACTACACAATATATAGCAACTTTAACTAAAGCCATTTCATTGGATATCGAATCAAATATTGAAAAAGATCGTGGATATCGCATAGAAAATTCACAAAAACATCAAGAAAATTTTTTTCCAATCGATGCAGTTTTTATGCCAATAAGAAATGCAAATTATAGTGTTCATTCTTTCGAAAGTAAGACAAAAACAAAAGAAATACTTTTTCTTGAAATATGGACTGATGGAAGTCTGACTCCAAAAGAAGCACTTTATGAAGCTTCTCGAAATTTAATTGATTTATTTATTCCTCTCACTAATTCTGAAAAGACAAAAAACAATTCGGAGATGGAAAAAAAAAAAGAATTTGATATGCCTTGTTTCCCTTTTCAGTTTGTACCAATTGATATGGAAGAAATGACAAAAGATATCGCTTTTAAACATATATTTATTGATCAATTAGAGTTACCAGCTAGAGCATATAATTGTCTAAAAAGGGTCAATGTACATACTATAGCTGATTTATTAAATTATAGTGAGAATGATTTGGTAAAAATAAAAAATTTTGGGAAAAAATCAGTTGAACAAGTCTTAGAAGCTTTAAAAAAACGGTTTTTGGTTGATTTACCAAAAAGTAAAAACTATCTCAATTGAGATAGTTTTTACTTTTTGGTAAATCAACCAAAAACCGTTTTTTTAATTAAGAGATATTTTTATCTTTGATCGAATAAACAAGAATTATTAGAATAATCCTAAAGTAAGAGATTTATCAATCGGTAAAGCAGCTCCAATGCCTAACCAAAGAGCTGCAATAGTACCAATTAAAAAAACTGTCGTAGCTACCGGACGGCGGAAAGGATTTTGAAATTTATTAACATTTTCTAAAAAAGGTACTGTTAATAATCCTGCAGGTACTGCAGCCATTAAAAGTACACCTAATAATTTATTAGGTACTGTACGAAGAATTTGAAACACGGGAAAAAAATACCACTCTGGCAATATTTCTAAAGGTGTTGCAAATGGATTTGCCGGTTCACCAATCATAGAAGGTTCTAAAACAGCTAAACCTACAGTACATGCAATAGTACCTAAAATAACTACTGGAAAAATATACAAAAGATCATTAGGCCAAGCGGGCTCTCCGTAATAATTATGCCCCATACCTTTAGCTAACTTAGCTCGTAATATAGGATCACTCAAATCAGGTTTTTTTGTTACTAGGGTAGGTTTTAAGTTTTCTTACCCCCCCCCAAAAGAACTGGACATGATAATTTATTATCATCCAGCTCAAGTAATGACCATAATAATATATAAATATATATTATAAAAACATATGTAATGTTTTATTCAATACTCATAATCCAAATAAATGAAACTTTTTTTTCGGATAATCTCTTCTTATTTTTATTTTTATCAAAAAAAAATTATGACCCATTAATTATTTTGCTCTTCAATCGTATTTCATTAGATCTTTTTATTATTCCGATAATTTGGTAAGAAACGCAAAAGGAATGAATGCATTTCTATACTATAATTTTATATTTATATTCCCACGTAAAAATATACAATAAAACTCTCTTTGGATTTGACGAAATCTTATCTTATTATTTCAATTTTTGATCATAGAATTATATTTCTTGAAAACTACCCAAGTTTTTACTTTATCCTCTATAGAAAGAATTGGGATAGAAACACATAGTATTATTACCACTATTTATGCGACAGAGTAAATAAAAATTCTGTATCGCAAAATTAATTATTGGATGGAGTCACACACTCCCATAATCCATTTCTCCTTAAAAAAAAAATTTATTTAAATATGTATCTCATTTTGAGATGAAGAAAAAACCAAATAAATAAAACAATCTGGCAATGAAACATTATTATCAGAAATTATAATGGACCCGAAATCCCTTGTTTACGAATCATTAAAAAATGCATTAACATAACTATTGCGGTAAGCAATGGTAATATAAAAGTATGCAAACTATAAAAACGAGTTAACGTAGACTGACCAACACTCACGCTTCCTCTTAATAATTCGACTAATGTAGATCCTACTATTGGAATAGCTTCGGGTACACCAGTTACAATTTTGACAGCCCAATAACCAATTTGATCCCAGGGTAATGAATAACCTGTTACACCAAAAGATACGGTTAATACTGCTAAAATAACACCAGTTACCCAAGTTAACTCGCGGGGTTTTTTAAAACCTCCCGTGAGATAAACACGAAAGATGTGCAAAATCATCATCAGAACCATCATACTTGCTGACCATCGATGAACCGATCGGATGAGCCAACCAAAATTGACTTCAGTCATTATATATTGAACCGAAGAAAAAGCTTCAATTACAGTAGGGCGATAATAAAAAGTCATAGCAAAACCAGTAGCTACTTGAACTAAAAAACAAGTTAAAGTAATTCCGCCTAAGCAATAAAATATATTAACATGTGGAGGTACATATTTACTGGTAATATCATCTGCAATCGCTTGAATCTCAAGACGTTCTTCAAACCAATCGTACACTTTATTGGGATAGTTTACAACACCCCCCAAAAAACCGTAAATGATTATTTATAATCATACGGCTCAAACGGATCAAAATTTAAAATATTTTTAAATATATATTCTATTTCAAATATTTCGGATTTTTTACTCGATCAGATCTCAAGTTTTTTTTCTTTTTACGAATATTATTAAAATTTTGAGAAATCTTTTTCTTTTTATTGTTAAATCAATCCCAAGATTCTCTTGTTCAAATCGGAATAATTATTCTTTAAACCTTAGATTTCTTTTAAACTCTGATGACTTGAAAAAAAAAAGATGCAATGGATTTGATTCTTTTTTTATCATTAATTAGAAAAATCTTTTGATTAAATAACTTTTTTAGTAATAATTTTTCCATATCTATAGAGATCATTTTTTTGATGTAAAAAACAATTAGAATTAAAAGATATTAAGAAATCGATAACAAAGCGAAATCCATAAATTTATAAAAATTAATCATAGTTTTTATTTCTCTCATTTTTGTGCTTTAAACGCCGACGATTCCGGAAGCATTTGACAAAGTAAGAAACTTCCATGATTAAAAGAAGTTACGAATTATATCGTACTATTCATACCGATTGAGTCAAACAAGTCGCGCACCCATATTCGAAAATCCTTCCGATTAATAATCACACAATTGAACTACCTAGAACTGGGATAAAAAAAATAAATTTTTTTATCACCAACTAACAGGAACTCCATCTAATAGAACGGAAGAGTTATAAAGTTCCAAAATAATAACTAAAAAAACTGCAAAAAGAGCCATTGCAATACCCATAAGAGGAGTTGTTCCCCAACCAGGTGCTACTTTACCATACTCCGAATTAAGTGGTTTTAATATGTCACCTATACCACTTTTTTTTCCTTTGGTTTTGGGAGCGTCATCAATAATTTGTGTAGCCATAAAACTTATCAGATTTTTTTGTTGGGATTTATTAACTTTGTATACTATTATATTAAAAATATACATCGGAATATACCATTATCTTGGAATTACTTAACAATGGAAACTGCAACTTTAGTCGCTATTTTTATATCTTGTTTACTTATTAGTTTTACCGGTTATGCCCTGTATACTGCTTTCGGAAAACCTTCTAATGAACTTAGGGATCCTTTCGAAGAACATGAAGACTAAAATATGACTAATGACTTTTTCTTTCGAGAAAGTCATTGGTCGTTAAAGTAGTATACGATTCAATAGAAAAAAAATCATTTTTTTCCTTTGCTTGGTACTTTAGGCGGTTCTCTAAAAAAAATGGCGAAAAAAATAATTCCTAAAGTACCTACCAACAAAAATGTATAAACCAATGCTTCCATATGTTTGTATATTGAGTAAAAATTTAAGAGAATTTTTATAGACAAATTTTAAAAATTGAACATTATTTTTTTGGAAAAAACCATAAAAAATAATATAATTTAGATTTTTTATCTCTTGGTTGTTAAATCTCCCAATTTTTGAAACGCTCCAAATTCGAGTTGGGCATCCAGATCCGGATCAATACCTGCAAAAACATCTCTAAACAATGTTCTAGAACCGTGCCAAATATGACCGAAAAAGAAAGGAATAGCAAATGTGGCATGACCAAAAGTGAACCAACCTCGAGGGCTGCTTCGAAAAACACCATCAGACTTTAAAGTAGCGCGGTCAAATTCAAAAATTTCACCCAATTGAGCACGTCTAGCGTATTTTTTTACAGTAGCTGGATCGTCGAAACTAACTCCAGCGAGTTCACCACCATAAAACTCAACAGTGACCCCTACTTGTTCAACACTATATTTTGATTCGGCTCTCCTAAACGGAACATCAGCTCGGACAATACCTTGTTCATCTACCAAAACGACAGGAAAAGTTTCAAAAAAAGTAGGCATACGACGTACAAAAAGTTCATGCCCTTCTTTATCTTTAAAAACAGCATGACCTAACCATCCAACTGCTATTCCGTCTCCATTATCCATTGCACCAGCTCTGAATAAACCACCTTTGGCCGGGTTATTACCAATATAATCATAAAAAGCTAATTTTTCAGGAATTTTTGACCAAGCTTCCGATATATTAAGGTTTTCTGCCTTACTTAAACGAATTCGTCGATCTATTTCTTGTTGAAAAAATCCTAAATCCCATTGATAACGCGTAGGACCAAATAATTCTATTGGAGTCGCTGCAGAACCATACCACATAGTTCCAGCAACTACGAAAGCGGCGAAAAAAACAGCTGCAATACTACTTGATAGGACTGTTTCAACATTTCCCATACGTAACCCTTTATATAATCTTTGGGGAGGGCGAACACTAAGATGAAACAAACCTGCTAATATACCTAAAATACCTGCAGCAATATGATGCGAAGCAATTCCTCCCGGAACAAAAGGATCAAAACCTTCGGCACCCCAAGCTGGTACTACAGGTTGTATTTTTCCGGTCAATCCGTATGGATCAGATACCCATATTCCAGGACCGAATAAACCTGTAACGTGAAAAGCTCCAAAAGCAAAACAAAGTACTCCAGAAAGAAATAGGTGAATTCCAAATATTTTAGGCAAATCAAGTGAAGGTTTGCCTGTACGTTCATCACGAAATAATTCTAAATCCCAAAAAACCCAATGCCAAATAGCAGCTAGAAAAAGTAAACCTGATAATACTATATGGACAGCAGCAACGCCTTCATAACTCCATAGACCAGCATTAGTTACAGTTTCTCCGGTTATACTCCATCCCCCCCATGATTTTGTGATCCCTAAACGAGTCATAAAAGGTATAACAAACATACCTTGTCTCCACATTGGATCAAGAACAGGATCTGACGGATCAAAAACAGCTAATTCATACAAAGCCATTGATCCTGCCCAACCAGAAACTAATGCAGTATGCATTAAATGGACAGCAATTAAACGACCAGGATCGTTTAAAACAACGGTATGAACACGATACCAAGGTAAACCCATAAAAATACCCCTTTCTCAAAGAGAATTTAAAACTACATAACTTTTTACATTAAGAAACTGTTACTAATCTTTATAAATTTTTTTAATCATCCTATAGGTCAATATTGGTAAAATATTAATGAATCTTTTACCAATAAGCAGAAGCAAAAACATTTTAGCATTTATGTTTTTTGGATCACATATAAGAGATTGGTACCACTTATAAAATTAAGTAAATATTCATTTTAATATATATTGGGACAATAATACGGTACATAACGAATATGTTATAATATTTTTTATATGTTTTCTCCAACTATTATATTATTATTATTATTATTATTATTAATATATTGAATATGATGTAATATATAACCTACGTCTTTAAATAACAGAGTTGTATTTCGTTTATGAGGTTAAAAAATATGCCTATTGGTGTTCCGAAAGTTCCTTTTCGTCTCCCGGGAGAAGAAGATGCAGTATGGATTGACGTATAGTGCGACTTATTCAACATCTTAGTTATACGGAAAAAATTCCGTCATTTTATCCGATTGCATTGTTTGTAATTCACTCAAAATTGACGAATGGGTCAAAAATATAGAACGTGAGTTTTAAATAGAAAAAAAGAATCAACTAATAAAATCTATGGTTAATTAAAATAAATAAAGCATTTGAACTTCTTTCAGTTCTTTGATAAGTAATTCAATAAACAAAAAATTACAAAATTCTAAATAAAAAAAATAATTATTTGTTTGTATGTACGAATAAAAATCGGATAAATTTTATTATGAAGTAGAGCATAAACCTAAAGATTTCAATTAAAAACTATTCTGTAAATATAGAAATTTTGTTGTAATAAAAAATATCTAAATGAATATGGAAATACATCAATATCTGAATTTCAATGAGCGAGATGAACAGAAGCAAAATTGAATAACAAAAAGTGGGAAATCTATCACTTTTTCCAATGAATTAAGCTGTATGCACTTAAAAAATGCTTGTACAGTTTTTAAGAGAAAAGAATAACAAATTTATCTTAATCAATCGACTTTATAGAGAAAGATTACTTTTTTTGGGTCAACAAGTTGATGACGAAATTGCAAATCAACTTATTGGTATTATGATGTATCTTAATGGAGAAGATGAAAGTAAAGATATGTATTTATATATAAACTCCCCAGGTGGTGCAGTTTTAGCTGGAATTTCTGTTTATGATGCTATGCAATTCGTAGTACCCGATGTACATACAATTTGCATGGGATTAGCAGCTTCAATGGGCTCTTTCATTCTAACCGGAGGAGAAATAACTAAACGTATAGCACTACCTCACGCTTTGTGCCAATGAGTTTTTCTTTAATTTTTTATGTCTGTTTCCGAAAGAGATGAAAAATAACATGACATTTAATTATTTTATACATGGGTGAGAAAAATTCAGTATGAATAATATTTTTTTACGAGTTTATTTTAGCGTCATAAACTTATTCGAATTTCATATTCGTAATTTTTATTTATAAAAAATTTAGTAAAAAAACTTTGGAATTGCTGATTAAAAATATGCTTTATTTTTTTTTTAGCAATGGAACGATCATACTATAAATAAAAACATATTAAAAAAATCGTTTTTACATTCTATATAATAATAAGATTTTTTTATTTCGAATTATTATATCAAATCTATTGAAGAGCTGTATGCATATTTAAATGCATGTACAGTTCAGTTTTTTTATTTTAAATTCTTAATAAGATATTTGAATATTATTGTTATTATTACAAATTAGGGTAATGATTCATCAACCAGCTAGTTCTTACTACGATGGACAAGCTGGAGAATGTATTATGGAAGCAGAAGAAGTCTTGAAACTTCGTGATTGTATAACCAAAGTTTATGTACAAAGAACGGGTAAACCTCTATGGATTATTTCTGAAGATATGGAAAGGGATGTTTTTATGTCGGCAAAAGAAGCAAAAATTTATGGTATTGTTGACTTAATTGCTATAGAAAATAATTAAAATTCTAGGAGTAATTGAAAAAAAGAGAAAAAAAATACAAAGTTATTTATTTACTACGGTTGTGTTTTATCTGAACCTAGAAATTCTGCATACAATTTGGAATGCCTACTATTCAACAGTTGATTCAAAAAAAAAGACAACCGATCGAAAATAAAACAAAATCCCCCGCCCTTAAAGGATGTCCTCAACGCCGAGGAGTATGTACTAGAGTGTATGTGCGACTTGTTTGAATTCAATTTTTTCTAATATTTGAGATTACTTTCGCAGAATAACTCTATTAATATGAAAAAAAGATAATCATTTATTTGAAATGAAATTTATAGTTTTTTTGGTGCAAATCCAATAACCTTTATTTAGGATGGAAAGCCACTTCTCAATGGTAGCGGTTGATCATCAATCCATTAAGCGAGAAAAAATATGTAAAATATTATAATATAATACTAAATTATATTATATCACTGCAAAGACGAAATGAAATGGTCAGCTATTTAGCAAACTTTTAAGAATGTGCCGTTAATGAATAAAAATTTTTTACTAGAGGTCTTTTATTCCAATAATAAAAAAAGCTAAGAATCAGAAATTATACAAGTAACTGATAGATATTATTTCAAAATTAAGAAAAAATTAGCTTCGGTATTTGGGAAGGGCCTAATCGTTGAAGGAGAAACTATAGAAACAAAGGAATTCATGATTTTGCTTGTTTAAAGGTTTCATTCCTCTACCATTAAGAGGATTATCGAATCTAAAATAATCATGTTGAGGAAAGTTAGCAAAGCAAAAGCTTTTGGAATTTTTTTTTCCATACATTAGAAATTAAAGGCATATTTAATAATTTGAAAAAAACTATATATATATATATATATATATATATATATATATATATATATATATATATTAAATTATATCTAAAGAAATGAAAGATATGAAAAAAATTGAGTAAAATTTTGGAATGAAAGAAAACAATGAATTATTTTTTTAGTAATTGGGAATGGTATAATTAATGACTAGAGTTAAACGTGGTTATGTGGCAAGAAAACGTCGTAAAAATATTCTTACGCTTACATCTGGATTTCGGGGAACTCATTCAAAACTTTTTCGAACTGCCAACCAACAAGGGATGAAAGCACTAGTATCATCTCATCGTGATAGAACTGAAAAAAAAAGAAATCTTCGACGTTTATGGATTGTTAGAGTTAATGCAGCAGCACGAGAGAATGGAATTTCTTATAACAAATTTATTCAATATTTATATCGAAATCACATTTTTTTAAATCGAAAAATACTTGCTCAAATTGCTATATTAGATAAATTAGCTTTTTTTACAATAATAGGAGACATCGAAAAGAAATAGGAATAATGATGGAACCTCTCCCAGGTCAATTGCAAAAATTAACCCGGAGAGTTTCCAATGTGGGAAGAAAAAAACTAAAGAATAATAATTCAATTTTCGTTATTAAGAAAAGGTAATAAAGCTAAAACACGAGCTCTTTTTATTGCTACTGTAAGTAAACGTTGTTGCTTGGAAGTTAATCTATTTGTTCGTCTAGACAAAATTTTCCCTTGCTCACTAATAAACCGTCGAAGCAAACTTATATTTTTATAATCAATGAATTCTCCGGACCTTATTGATGGAATGCGTTTACGAGAAGATTTTCTAGATTTGTTCATAACTAAGTTCTATAAAGTTAAAAAAAATATATTTCTATTTTTTTATTTCTTTGTGAATGGTATGTATACTGCAATAACAACAAAATTTTTTTAATTCTAATCTAATTGGTGTATTTCGACGATTTTTTTGAGTAGTATATCTAGAAATACCACGATATTTTTTTCCATAGTTTTGAGCACAATCAATACATTCTAAATTAATTGTTACTCTTACTTCTTTACTTTTAGCCATTGTTTTTATATCGTTTAAATAAATGGAAGAATTAAAGCATCTGGGAAAAAACGATTAATTTCTATTAATAAACCGGCTAAAAATCCGAACCACAACGTAGCTAAAACAGGTGCAGTAGATAGATAGGTTTTTGCATCTTGCATTATAATTTCTCCTTCTTTTTGTTATTTATATAATATAAATAGTTATATTTTCATTATTATATACTAAAAAATTATTATTCTTTCCTATCAAGTATTTAGATCTTTGAGAAGATCATTGAACAAGTACAATACTAATAGATAGTAAAAAAGCGAAGGGATGTAGCGCAGTTTGGTAGCGCATTTGTTTTGGGTACAAAATGTCGCAGGTTCGAATCCTGTCATCCCTACCCTTTACTAAAAAAAAAAAAATTAACGCTCTTAGTTCAGTTTGGTAGAACGCAGGTCTCCAAAACCTGATGCCGTAGGTTCAAGTCCTACAGGGCGTGATTTAGCTAAAATAAATAAGTTATCATTGTGAATAGAAACTTAAAAAAATTGATCTTTTAGATCAAAACAAAATCAAATTATTATTTAAAGATCTAACTGATCCCCACGTCGGTATTGTAAATATGCAGTTACAAATAACCCCACTAAAGTTATGGGAATTAAACCTGAAACAATCCCAGATAACAAAGCTTCAACCATATTTTTTATTAATCCAATGTGATACAAATAATAGAAATAGAAATAAAAATATCTAAGTCATTAATTTTTAATTCGTTGCGAATCCCGAATCAATTAAAATAAAAAAAGTTTTTTCTTTAAATAAGTTGTATTTTACTTAAACCAATGAATAGAATTAATGCTAGAATTAAAGCCCCTATTAAGAATGAAAAATAACTAAGTATGGTAATAAGCATAAAAAAACCTAAAAATGCTGTTATAAATACTTTCATGAATTAATTGTACATCAATTCAAATATCTTTTGCTTATACAAAAGTCGAGTATGTATTAATAGAAATAGTAATAAAATATAAGAGAATAATGAAATATATTATATGGTTTTTTTTCAAAAAAGATCAACGGAACATTGTCTTTTTTTTTCCGATCTTCCCCCTTGAATATCTTTAATTGTAAACTTTACTAACTCATTTCTTATCTTAAAATCTAAAAATAATGAAATTATTTTTAGATTTTTTTGTTTACATAAATATTGATAGAAAAAAAAATAATGCTTCATTTTTTTTTTCTATGATTTTTTTATATTTCAAAAATCATTAAGAATTTTATATCTCTTTGTTATTAATCTAATCTATCAGAACTTTATTCAAAAATCTCTTGCTGGGTTTGAAGAACGTTAGCTATACTAAGTTAGTATGCTTCAAAAATACCTTTGGTATACTATTGACAATCTAACAAAGTTTGGAAAAAAAAATATATATATATTAGCAAATTGTATATCTTCTAATTTCATTCTTTTGCTAAATTGATCTTTTACTACAAATATATACGGAGCTAATAATGTCTGGAAATACAGGAGAGCGTCCTTTTGCTGATATAATTACCAGTATTCGATATTGGGTAATCCATAGCATTACTATACCTTCTCTATTCATTGCAGGTTGGTTATTTGTCAGCACAGGTTTGGCTTACGATGTGTTCGGAAGTCCTCGTCCAAACGAATATTTTACAGAAAATCGACAAGAAGTTCCACTCATTACTGGCCGTTTCAATTCTTTAGAACAAATTGATGAATTTACTAAATCCTTTTAGGGGGTATTAATGACTATAGATAGAATTTATCCAATTTTCACGGTAAGATGGTTAGCCGTTCATGGATTGGCTGTACCTACAGTTTTTTTTCTAGGAGCGATATCCGCAATGCAGTTTATTCAAAGATAAACTATTTAATTTTTTAAAAAAGCTATGACACAACCAAATCCGAACAAACAAAGTGTAGAATTAAACCGTACTAGCCTCTATTGGGGGTTGTTATTAATATTTGTACTTGCTGTTTTATTTTCCAATTACTTCTTTAATTAAAAAGATGAATTTTATCTATTAGTTGTAACTGTTTATGTCTCAAGATCTGACTCTTTAATAAAATTTGAAAAGGGAGTATTTTTAATGGCCAATACTACTGGAAGAATTCCTTTATGGCTAATTAGTACTGTAGCCGGTATCATCGTGATCGGTTTGGTTGGTATCTTTTTTTATGGTTCATATTCCGGATTGGGGTCATCTTTGTAGTGGGAAGATTAAATAATAAAAAAAAATTATAAATATAGAACTTTACCCTTTCAAAAAGGGTAAAGTTTCTGTGATAAATATTGAGTAAACACTTTATAAAATGAAAAGCTAAAAATTCATTTCAGCTAATTGTACCTTTTCAAATTGTTTTTTCTTAAGTACCAAAAAAATTTGCGCTAAAATAACTGATACAAAGAACAATAAAAGACCTTGAATACGTAATGGATCTTGAAGTACTACTTCTGCATCACCTTGACCGAATCCACCAACATTTGGATTATTAGTTAAAGGTTGATCAACTTTTACAAATTCACCTTCTGAAATAATAAGTTCTGGTCCCGTAGGTATAATATCAATCACTTCATGACCATCTGATATATCATTTATTATGATTTCATATCCACCTTTTTCTTTACGTGATATTTTATTTATTTTTCCCGTTGCTGAAGCATCATAAACTGTATTATTGCTTTTATTTCCATCAGGATAGATTTGTCCCCTACCTCGATTTCCACCTACATAAATGGGATATTTCAAAAAATGGGCTTCTTTATTAATAGCTGGATCTGGCGAAAGAATCGGAAAAACAATTTCACTATATTTTTTTCCTGGAACAGGACCTATTACTAAAATATTTTTTCTATCATTGCTATAAGGTTGAAAAAAAAGATTCCCTATTTTTTCTTTTATTTCAGGAGGAATACGATTGGAAGGAGCTAACTCAAAACCTTCTGGTAAAATAAGAACTGCTCCAACATTTAAAGAACCTTTTTTTCCATTAGCAAGTACTTGTTTAATCTGTAAATCATAGGGAATTTTAACAATTGCTTCAAATACTGTGTTTGGAAGAACAGATTGTGGAACTTCGATATCAACAGATTTTTTGGCTAAGTGACAATTAGCACATACAATACGTCCAGTAGCTTCTCGTGGATTCTCGTAACCTTGTTGTGCAAAAATAGGATATGCCTTCGAAATAGAAGGCCAAACCACAATATTTATAATAATTAGTACGGAAATCGATCGAGTTACCCATTCTATAATCAAGTTATTCAATTTTTTATTTTGCATGATTCAATTATCCGTTTCAAATAATTATAACAAGTTATATATTTACTTAAATTATTCGATTTGATATTTATATATATATATATACGTCTATTATTAACAATAGAAATAAAAAATTAAAATTCAATTATTCATTCATAGTATGATAAGTTGCTACGATGGAAGGCGAGATACGATTTAAATGACGAAAAATCAAATATTTAAGGACTGTATCTGAAATAACTGGAAATGTCGAAACAAAACAAGAAATTACACGTTTGTTATCAGCAAATCCGAAATGTTCTAAAAAAGAACTTATTACCAGTTCCCAACCATGGGGAGAATGAAATCCAATGCATAAATCAGTTAATAAAAGAATGAAAAAAGCTTTCATTGTATCACTTAAACTATAAAACAATTCTTGGGCCCAGGAATTTAAAATAGCAAGACGTTCTTTACCTGTTATGAATAAACCACTCAAAGTAATGAAATAAAGAATATCTGTTAACAAATGCGAAATAGTTTTGATGCTATTATCATTGCAATTTTTGACTAATTCAGTAATTTTTTGATGTATTCCACTATCCAAATTTTGCGATGGCATTTCAAACGATGAATTTTCTACAATTTTATCTAACCAAAAAAGTTCTTCGATTTCTTGAAGTTTTTCCAAAGCTTTTTCTTCTTGAGATGATGCGATAAAAACCTGGGATTGATAATTATTCCACCAACTATTAATCCAAGGTTCTGAAAAAAATTTCTGAGAAAAAATAGAAATTGCTAAAGGAATAATAATTAAACATCCAATATATTGCAAAGAAGCCAATGCCTGATATTTTGCTAATCTAAATTCTTGAAGTACTAATGAACTTGATTTATTCGTTAATTCTGCCTTAAATCTAGAAAGAGTACGTGTTATTGAACGTGGGAGGAGACCTATAGATTCATAAGCTATTACTCCTAATCTTGGACTTAAAAAAAAATATTCATTATCTTTTTTTTCATTAACACATGATAATGAAGGAAATAAATAATAACTTTTCCATATATGTAAATCATTTAGAGTAGCTTCAATCCAAATTAATTTTCTATTCATTTTTCTAACCAATTCTCTATTAATAGAATTTGTGAAAATAAAAAAGGTTTTGGAGTTTTTTTTATAATATTTATAACTTGAAATTTTTTTTTCCATAAAACCCCCCAAAAGTTTTAGAAAGTGATAAAAATTAATTACATATAAACCAATTTTATATTGGAACAAATTCAAATATATTATAAAAACAGACTTATTTAATTCTACATTCGTATAAAAAAGAATAGATTGCCAAGAACGTTTTGAGGAAAAAAGCATAGTTTTATACAAAAAATAATCTTTTTTTATTTTTTGTATACGTTTGCTAGCTCTATACGCTTTTTCCAAACAATAATATGGTAAAATTTGCCGATAGTTTTTCATAAAACTTACTTGGATTTCACTGATAAAACAGCATATAAATTTTTAAAGCAAAAACAAAAGATTGAATTTTTTCTACTAAATACCTTCAATAGAAATTTTAAGGAAACGGGCTAATTCCGCTGCTTTGGTCTCCATTTCTTCCAGTGTTGCATACTCTTCAATATGGCTTAAAGGAACGTCTCGTTGACCTTTTATTTTTATGTAAAGAACTCTACGAGGTAAAAAACCTTCCTGAACTTCCATACGTAGTGCTTGAATATCTCTGAGAAAGAATTGGATAAAAATACGACGATTTCTTCCAGGAAAACCCCAACGAAATAAAGAAAATGTTCCTTTTTGTTTATCAAATTTATTGTAACCACTGCCTATATTCCACCCAATTGTACACCATAAATAAAAGCTGACGAAGGAACCTGCTATACCATAAAAACACATAATAAGTCCTTGCGGAATAAACAGGATTTTTTCAGACGATAAAAATGATATTAGGTCTTGTCGCAAATAACTAGAAAATCCAACGAAAGAAAAACCTACAGCACCCAATAAAAGAATAAGAGCCCAGCAAAAATTACTAATTCTTCGAGATCCTGTTATAAAATCTACTCGAATACTTTCAATTTGTGAATTCATAGCGAAGAATAATTTTCTAAAAATTATTGAATAATAAATAATATTAGTTTTTGCATAAAGCAGACAATTTTTATTTATGATTCCAGAACAAAAAAAAAGTGAATAATTCGTCTTTTTTTTTTATTGAGAAGAAAGTAATAATACCATATGTAAAACGATATATAGTTATTACTTCCTTCATTTTTTTAATTACTATTTCCTAATAAAGAATTATTCATAGGATATCGTCTCTTTCAATATATATAAATAAAGAGGCCATTATAATAGCTGGAAAAACTAAACCTACAAAAGGTACAAAAATGCAAGGTAAAAAAGAAGCTGTCATAAAGAGAATTATCTTAAATTTAATTTATGAAAAAATAAAAGAAATAAATATAATATATATTATTTTATTCGAAAATAAATTTAATAGAAATTAAATATTATTATAATTATATATATATATATATATATATATAATCGTTTTTAGAAAATATTCTAATTTTTTTTAGAAAAAAGCATCATTACGTTCTTTACAAGGAGCTAAACTATAAAGCTCGATAATTTCGCTCAAAACACCTTTTAGTAAATTACGTGGAACGATTAAATCAAGTAAACCGTGATCAAATAAAGATTCTGCAACTTGAAAATCATCTGGTATTTTTTGACGCAAAGTTTGTTCAATTACGCGTTTACCTGCGAAGGCTATATAAGCTTTAGGTTCAGCAATAATAATATCGCCTAACATACCAAAACTTGCAGTGACTCCTCCTGTGGTAGGATATGTAAGAATAGCTATATAAAGTAATTTTTTACGTGCTTGATGAATTTGTAAAACGGATGATATTTTAGCCATTTGCATCAAACTCAATGTTCCTTCTTGCATACGTGCTCCACCAGAAGAACAGACTATTATTAATGGAATTGATCTTATAGTCGCATATTCTATAAGGCGAGTTATTTTTTCACCCACGACAGATCCCATACTACCGCCCATGAATTGAAAATCCATAACTCCCAGTGCAACTAAAGTACCATTCAATTTACCTATACCTGTTTGAACAGCATCAGTTAAACCTGTTCGTTTTTGATAAAAAGCAATTCGATTTTCGTAAGAATCTTCGTCGGAAAATTTCAGAATGTCTCGAGCAGTCATATCTTCATCAATCGGATGCCAAGTTCCACGATCAGTTAAAAGTTCGATTCTTTCTGTACTACCCATTCGTAAATGGTATCCGCATTCTTCGCAAATTCGTTTATTTTGTCTCAAAAATCTAACATATAACATATTTTCACAATTATCACACCTGATCCATAAACCCTTTGTAGTGTCAATTTTAATATATCTATCTCTTTCTCGCTCACTAAATATATAGCCTTTTGTAGCTTTTTCAATGAAGGCTCCAATTAACCCACCAAATCTTCGTTTATCTTCAAACCAATTCATTAAAGACATAAAAAGTTATTCCCTTTTTTCAAAAAATTTAGTATTTATTTTTTTTCGATTCAGAAATGGAAGAAATTAACCAGTATACATGATAAATTTTTTTATTACAATCTAAGATTTATTAAATTGGAAATTAAAATCCTTCAAAATTGTACTTAAATAATTTTGTGATAGAGCAAAAATTCTGTTATAAAAATAAAGTAAAGTTAGGTATGATTTTAAAAGGGTTAGAAGGGATTCGAACCCTTGACCTCATGATTCGGAACCAAGAGCTCTAATCCACTGAGCTACAAACCCTTATGGTTCATTTTTTTTTTTTTTCACCCCTAGTTTGGGGGTGAAAAAAAAATTATAAGGTATCTATTGTTTCATATTCAAATTTGATCTCTTTCCAAACTTCACAAGCAGCAGCCAAATCGGGACTCCATTTTGTTGCTTCGCGAATAACATCATTACCTTCACGAGCAAGATCACGTCCTTCATTACGTGCTTGTACGCAGGCTTCTAAAGCAACTCGGTTAGCAACAGCACCAGGGGCATTTCCCCAAGGATGCCCTAAAGTTCCACCGCCAAATTGTAGTACTGAATCATCCCCAAAAATTTCGGTTAAAGCTGGCATATGCCAAACATGAATACCTCCAGATGCTACGGGTAAAACACCAGGTAAGGATACCCAATCTTGTGTGAAATAAATCCCACGACTTCTGTCTTTTGCTATAAAATCATCACGAAGTAAATCTACAAAACCCAAAGTAACTTCACGTTCACCTTCTAGTTTACCCACAACAGTACCGGCATGGATGTGATCTCCACCGGATAAACGTAATGCTTTAGCTAATACGCGAAAGTGCATACCGTGATTTTTTTGTCTATCAATAACTGCATGCATCGCACGGTGAATATGAAGAAGTAAACCATTATCTCTACAATAATGAGCTAAAGTGGTATTTGCGGTAAAACCACCTGTAAGATAGTCATGCATAACAATAGGTACGCCTAACTCTCTAGCACATTGTGCTCTTTTTAACATTTCTTCGGATGTTCCTGCAGTAGCATTTGAATAATGTCCTTTAATTTCACCAGTTTCTGCTTGAGATTTAAAAAGAGCTTCTGCTACAAACAAAAAACGATCTCTCCAACGCATAAATGGTTGAGAATTTACATTCTCATCATCTTTTGTAAAATCGAGTCCACCACGAAGACATTCATACACAGCTCTACCATAATTTTTAGCAGATAAACCTAGTTTTGGTTTAATAGTACATCCCAATAAAGGACGACCATATTTATTCAATTTATCTCTCTCAACTTGTATACCATGAGGTGGACCTTGGAAAGTTTTTGTATAAGCTGGAGGAATTCGTAAATCTTCAAGACGCAAAGCTCGTAAAGCTTTGAATCCAAATACATTACCTACAATAGAAGTAAAAAGGTTTGTAACAGAACCTTCTTCAAATAAATCTAGGGGATAAGCTACATAAGCAATATATTGATTTTCTTCTCCAGCAACAGGTTCAATATCATAGCATCGACCTTTGTAACGATCAAGACTTGTAAGTCCATCAGTCCAAACTGTAGTCCAAGTACCAGTAGAAGACTCAGCGGCTACTGCAGCTCCTGCTTCTTGTGCCGGTACTCCAGGTTGCGGAGTCATACGAAATGCTGCTAAAATATCTGTCTCCTTCGTCTGATAATCAGGAGTATAATAAGTTAAGCGATAATCTTTAACACCAGCTTTGAATCCAACACCTGTTTTAGTCTCCGTTTGTGGTGACATAAGTCCCTCCCTACGAATCAATTTATACTCTAGCAAGGATGAAGTCTGCTCGATCGATAGGGTGATCTCTCTTTCCTATAAAATTTCTTGACTCAAAAAGTTTTGTTTAATCTTTGAGTTAAAAAATATTTTTCTAATAATATAACATTATTATTGTATATTGCTTTGCACATGTAATGCAACCCGGTTATATATATTTTTCCTTCCACATTTTTAATATTTGCTCACCCATAATTGTACGGATTGACCGAAAAATATTTACAGTGTATAGATTAAGTATAATAGTTGTATTTAATTCTAAAAGAAAAAAAATTATTCAATTTATTTATTGGATAATAACAAAAAATTTAGAAAATTAAAGATTCATTAATTGAAAATATAAAAATTTTTCTAATCTATTTCATTATTATCTCTTCATTTCTATTTATTAAAGTTATATTTCCTATTATTAATTGATTCTTTTATACAAAATGTTTTTACGTTACAATTTCATTATAATAAACTTAAAAAAAAAATTTTATGAGAACTAATCCTTTATTTCTTGGAACTTCCACACTTGTTACTAAGAACGTGGGAAGTATTACTCAAATCATTGGTCCAGTACTTGATGTTACTTTTTCCCCAGGTAAAATGCCTAATATTTATAACTCTTTAGTTGTTCAAGGTCAAAATTCAGCAGGACAAGAAATTAATGTCACTTGCGAAGTTCAACAATTATTAGGAAATAATAAAGTTAGAGCCGTTGCTATGAGTGCTACGGATGGTTTAATGAGAGAAATGGAAGTTATTGATACTGGAGCTCCTTTAAGTGTTCCTGTGGGTGAAGCCACTCTTGGAAGAATTTTTAATGTTTTGGGAGAACCTGTTGATAATTTAGGTCCTGTAGATGCTGCTATAACATTTCCAATACATAGATCTGCTCCCGCTTTTACTCAACTGGACACTAAGTTATCTATTTTTGAAACAGGAATTAAAGTTGTAGATCTATTAGCGCCTTATCGGCGTGGAGGCAAAATTGGATTATTTGGCGGAGCTGGGGTTGGAAAAACAGTGCTTATTATGGAGTTAATTAATAATATTGCTAAAGCACATGGGGGTGTCTCAGTTTTTGGTGGAGTAGGAGAACGCACTCGTGAAGGAAACGATCTCTATATGGAGATGAAAGATTCAAAAGTAATTAATGAACAAAATATTTCAGAATCCAAAGTAGCCTTAGTTTACGGTCAAATGAATGAACCACCCGGTGCTCGTATGAGGGTTGGTTTAACAGCTTTAACTATGGCGGAATATTTTCGGGATGTTAATAAACAAGATGTGCTTTTATTTATTGATAATATTTTTCGTTTTGTTCAAGCAGGATCAGAAGTTTCAGCTTTATTAGGAAGAATGCCATCTGCTGTTGGATATCAACCAACACTAAGTACAGAAATGGGTACTTTACAAGAAAGAATTACTTCTACTAAGGAAGGATCCATAACCTCTATTCAAGCGGTTTATGTACCTGCAGATGATTTAACAGATCCTGCACCTGCTACAACCTTTGCGCACTTAGATGCAACTACAGTTTTATCTAGGGGATTATCAGCCAAAGGAATTTATCCTGCTGTAGATCCTTTGGATTCAACGTCTACAATGCTACAACCCTGGATCGTTGGTGAAGAACATTACGAAACTGCGCAGGGAGTAAAACAAACTCTCCAACGATACAAAGAATTACAAGACATTATAGCTATTTTGGGACTGGACGAATTATCCGAAGAAGATCGTTTAACTGTAGCAAGGGCACGAAAAATTGAGAGATTTTTATCTCAACCTTTCTTTGTAGCAGAAGTTTTTACAGGTTCTCCAGGTAAATATGTTAGTTTACGAGAAACCATAAAAGGTTTTCAAAGGATTCTTTCTGGAGAATTAGACAGTTTACCAGAACAAGCTTTTTATTTGGTAGGAAACATTGATGAAGTTGCTGCAAAAGCTGCTACTTTACAAGTGGAGAATTGAAAAGTGACATTAAATCTTCGCGTAATGGCACCTAATCGAATTGTTTGGACTGATGATGTTCAAGAGATTATTCTATCAACAAATAGTGGACAAATCGGTATATTACCGAATCATGCTCCTTTGTTAACAGCTTTGGACATAGGTATTGTAAAAATACGTCTCAAAGAACAATGGTCTACTATGGCATTAATGGGAGGTTTTGCTATGATAGAAAATAATCAAATGATTATTTTAGTTAATGAAGCTGAAAAAGCTATTGAAATTGATTCTCAAGAAGCTCAAGATATGTTCCGAAGAGCTAAAACGAATTTAGCTCAAGCAAAAAGTAGAAAACAAATTATTGAAGCCAATTTGGCTTTTAAAAGAGCTAAAGCAAGATTAGAAGCAATAAATGTGAACATTTCAAATGTTTCAAATTGAAATTATCTTTTTGTTATATAAAGATATTAGATGTCATTGAATTTTTAATGACATCTAATATTACCTACTATTGGATTTGAACCAATGACTCTCGCCGTATGAAAGCGATACTCTAACCACTGAGTTAAGTAGGCTTCTAAATTATATATATATATATATATATATATATATATATATATATATATATATATATATATATAATTTTTTCTAAATTTTAAATAATCGAAACGTGGTTGGTCTATCAACATATATTAATCTTGACAATAAGCATAGAAAAATATATAATTATAATTAATTAGTAATAAAAAGGGCTATAGCTCAGTGGTAGAGCGCCTCGTTTACACGTGCGCCAATGATTCTCAAAAAAAAATTATCGAATTTTTCGATTGATGATTTAACTAAATTATGAAATATAAATATTAGTGTCTTACTCTTTGACTCGATCTTAGATAAAAATAGCCTGACACAAAGAAAGAAACAACTTTTTGTTTTTAAACTTAATTAAGATTGATATGGTTCATATTTTTTATCTTTTTTATAATACTACATGATGAGAACATTACGAGGAACTCTAGATATTCTTTTTTTTGCTTTATGAACTTTAAGGTGTATAAAATCTCATATAAATGAAGCAATAGAAACTCTCTTATGAGTACATCCATGTATAGAAAAAGGACAAACCTAAGTCAATATTTTTTTTTGAAAAAAAAAAACTTTGGGATCGCTTTTTATTCCAAGCACACGGAACCATCTTATTATTTAATAAGAAAAGGATGGTGACATAACTGAATTTAATATTAGTCAATGAATGAGCTCAATGCATAAAAAAGTGCATGTTGGGTTCTTGAAACAGTTAAAAATAATGAAAAAAAATACTGTTTTACCGAGAATGTCTACGGTTCGAATCCGTATAGCCCTAATTGTTTACTAAAACTCATTTAAAGATAGTGATTTGAGAAAAAAAAAACATGCTTAACAAAAAAAAAGTTTCCACCTTGTGACATATCAAACTTTTATGTATACATAATTTGATAATGATATATGTAATGGTTAAGTAGAAGAAAAAATCATTGACTTTATTAGAGGAAGATTCACTATGATTCAATCTCAAAAATATGAATATTTTTGGATATTTTTATTAATAATTAGTTCTCTTCCTATAATTATTTTTTCGGTTTCAAAATTAATAACACCTGAAAATGAAGGACCAGAAAAGCTTACTAGTTATGAATCAGGTATAGAACCTATAGGCGAAGCTTATATCCAATTCCAAATTCGCTATTATATGTTTGCTTTAGTTTTTGCCATTTTCGATGTTGAGACAGTTTTTCTTTATCCGTGGGCTATGAGTTTTTATGATTTTGGTATTTTATCTTTCATCGAAGCCTTAATTTTTATTCTTATCCCGATTGTTGGTTTAATCTATGCGTGGCAAAAAGGAGCATTGGAATGGTCTTAAATTTTAAAAATTTTATTTGTGAAAATAATTTTGGTAATAAGTCTAACAAGACTATTATGAGTGATATGGAATTTTCTTCATTTAATAAAACTATAACTAATTCTATTATTTTAACAACTTTTAATGATTTTTCAAATTGGGCTAGACTTTCTAGTTTATGGCCACTTCTTTATGGTACAAGTTGTTGTTTCATAGAATTTGCTTCATTAATTGGTTCACGGTTCGATTTCGATCGTTATGGTTTAGTCCCTAGGTCCAGTCCCAGACAAGCTGATCTTATCATAACAGCAGGCACTGTAACGATGAAAATGGCTCCATCTTTAGTTAGACTGTATGAACAAATGCCTGAACCAAAATATGTTATTGCAATGGGAGCATGTACAATAACGGGAGGTATGTTCAGTACAGATTCTTATAGTACAGTTCGTGGGGTTGATAAATTAATTCCTGTTGATATTTATTTACCCGGATGTCCACCCAAACCAGAAGCTATTATAGACGCCATAATAAAACTTCGTAAAAAAATAGCTCAAGAAATCTATGAAGATAAAAAAAAATTAAAACAAGGAAAAAGATATTTAACTTTAAATCACCAATTCGGTTTATGGATAAATATAAATTCTGAAAAATCCAATCAACATTTTAATAATAAAATTTTAAGTTTTGAAGAAACTTCAAAATTATCGTTTAAAGCCGAAAAAAAGGAATCTGAAATCTCAAAAGTTTGGGGAGAACAATAGAAAAAATCTCATATGGTGATGGTAAACATTTCTGAAAATAGTAATAACAAAATACAGGGACGATTTTCTACTTGGCTAATTAAACATGGCTTAGTTCATAGACCTTTGGGCTTTGATTACCAAGGTGTGGAAACTTTACAAATAAAATCTCGGGATTGGCCTTTTATAGCTCTTTCCCTATATGCTTACGGATTTAATTATCTTCGTTCCCAATGTGCATATGATGCTGAACCAGGTGGCTTGTTGGTTAGTGTGTATCACCTAACAAAAATACAAGATAACGCGGATCAACCCGAAGAATTATGCATTAAAATTTTTGTATCAAGAAAAAATCCAGCAATCCCATCTATTTTTTGGATATGGAAAAGTGCTGATTTTCAAGAACGAGAATCTCATGATATGTTCGGGATTTTTTATGAAAATCATCCATATCTTAAACGTATTTTAATGCCTGATAGTTGGATTGGTTGGCCTTTGCGTAAAGATTATATTGTACCCAATTTTTATGAATTACAGGATGCATATTAATAGATATACAAATATACAAATATATAGATATATAGATATATTTGTATATCTATGCCAGAAACCAGACTTGAACTGGTGACACGAGGATTTTCAATCCTCTGCTCTACCGACTGAGCTATCCCGGCAATTTTTATTTCGATTACTCTAATCTATATATTTGACACGAAATAAAGTTAATTGTAAAAAATAAAAAAAATATTTGAAATTCAGCCAGTTTTTTTTTTTTTTACTATTTTTACTGGGGGTAGAGGGACTTGAACCCTCATGGTCTATAAAGCCAACGGATTTTCTTCCTACAACGATTTGCATCGCTGCTAAATAGCTAGTAAGAATGGACTCTCTCTTTATCCTTTTTTCTCTTATTATTCATTAAAAAATAATGATTATTCTAATATTATAGAATTTATTTAATCTATTACTATATATTTTTCACTGGGATAGTTTCCTTTGAGTCTCTGCACCTATTTTGTAATTAAAAATTTGGCTCAGGATTACCTAACATTTTTTTTCTCAACCTAGGTTTCCCTGAATATGAAAACAATCACTTAGTAGATTTCTCTACCAAGGCTCAATTAAATTAAGTCCGCAGCGTCTACCAATTTCGCCATACCCCCTATTGAAATTTTTTACGTTTATACTAGAATTCCATCTTCAATATAACAAATTATAGTTTTTTCTCCAGCTTTATGCAATACTTTTATGAATTACTCAAACAAAAATAAAAAATTAACGGTTGCTTTTTTTTCATTCGATAGATATAATTAATAAATACAAGTTATTTGTGCTTTAAAATTTTTATCTTGTGGGAAGAGAGACAAATTTTCATTATAATTGAAGCCTGTTTAGCTCAGAGGTCAGAGCATCGCACTTGTAATGCGATGGTCATCGGTTCGACTCCGATAGCGGGCTTATTTTATTAATTGATACATTTTTATATTGCGAAAATTGATGAATAAACAATTTTTATTAGTGAAACAATATTTGTTTGATTTAGTTATCTCTCCCAATATGCTATAGTTTATTAACAGTGAGAAAACACTTTTTTTAAATTTTATTAATATATTTTTTCACGTCATTTTTTATTATTAATATAAAATCAAGGAGTTTATATGTCCCGTTATCGAGGACCTCGTACCAAAAAAATACGTCGTCTGGGAGCTTTACCAGGTTTAACTAATAAAACACTCAAATTAAAATCTAGTTATCTTGATCGATCAATGTCTAATAAAAAAGTTTCCCAATATCGTATTCGGTTGGAAGAAAAACAAAAATTACGTTTTCATTATGGATTAACGGAAAGACAGTTATTGAAATATGTCCGTATTGCCAGAAAAATAAAAGGCTCAACTGGTCAATTATTATTACAATTACTTGAAATGCGTTTAGATAATACAATTTTTCGTTTGGGTATGGTTTCAACAATTCCGGGAGCAAGACAACTAGTTAATCATAGACATATTTTGATAAATGATAATATAGTGGATATTCCAAGTTATAATTGCGAACCCGGGGATGTTATTGCAATAAAAAATCCAGAAAAAAATAAATCAATAATTACAAAGAATATTAATTCGTTTCAAAGACCAAAAATACCAAATCATTTGGTTCTTGATTCAACACAGTTTCGTGGATTAGTAAATAAAACGATTGATCGTGAATGGATTGATTTAAAAATCAATGAATTGTTAGTTGTGGAATTTTACTCTCGTCAAGTTTGAAAAAAAAAATGAATTAAATTAAATAGATAAATTGTAAGTTTTTTTATATAAAATAAACTATTCCAATCATTAATAGATTTTTTATATAAATTATATAATATAAAACGAATGAGGAAAGAGAGGGATTCGAACCCTCGGTAAGCAAAAGCCTACATAACATTTCCAATGTTACATCTTAAACCACTCAACCATCTTTCCAACTATATGTTTTTTTTAACATTCTACCTATAAATTTATATTATCTCAACATTTAACTATTGTAAAAAAACTGATTCTATCATTGAAGAAACAAAAATGAATTACTTGAATTGAATGAAGAAATATATTTCAATAAAAAAACTTTTACATATTTATATGTAAAAAGTATCTTTTTGATATAAATATTCAGAAATTCTTTGTGAATTTTTTGTGATTTTATTTCCATAAAAAAATGATACAATTTTAATGAATTTATGATTAAATATGCCTAGATCTCAAAAAAACGATAATTTTATTGATAAAACTTTCACAATTGTTGCTGATATTTTATTAAGAATAATTCCAACAACGCAGCGTGAGAAAGAAGCATTCACTTATTATAGAGATGGTGCGACTCGAATTAAAATCTTAGAATCAATGTAATATTATTTTATTAAAAATTTTAGCAAATACTTATGCTTAGTGAAGGTGAGTTTTTTTGATATAAACAATTCCTTCTGTCGAGTACCCTCGATTAAGGTATCCTTAGATGCTAAATCCTAGTATTAAGCGAAAGGTCAAACCTATGCATAAATTTTTTTTAATTCTATGCATAGGCATATATATAAGGAAGAGCATTACTTGTAGGAATTGACAATACAAAAGCTTCGTTATAATTAAGGATTCAATCAATACAAAAAATATGGTTGGGTAAACAAATTTCCATTTCTTTTGTATTTCGGGTACCCTTAAAACCATCGGAGATTGTCAAAAAGGCTAATCCTAAAAAAAAACGAGGCATTAAGAACGAGAAAACTGTGAAAGTATTTTTCTGCAGCTTAATCGTTTGCTGAAAAAGCTCTTACACAAAAAAGGATGGTTAGATATTTTTTACAAAGACACTAACCCAAATAGTTTATGATGGTGAAATCATTATTTCATATTGTTATTATGATTTATCATATATTTTTTCATATACTATAAATGAGAAGCCGTATGAAGTTTAAATTTCATGTACGGTTTTGAAACGGAGTTCATGAATGTACAACCGTAACGAATGTCAGCTCAATCTGAAGGAGAATATGCGGAAGCTTTACAAAATTATTATGAAGCAATGCGTTTAGAAATTGATCCATATGATCGGAGTTACATACTTTATAATATAGGTCTTATCCATACAAGTAATGGAGAACATGCTAAAGCTTTAGAATATTATTTCCAAGCATTAGAACGAAATCCTTCTTTACCTCAAGCTTTTAATAATATGGCTGTAATTTGTCATTACGTGCGACTATCTATATTATAGATTCTATTAGTTAAGAACAACTATCTGAAAATGCCAAAATTCTATAGAGTTATCTACAAATTAATCACAAACTAGTGATTTTTTCATAGCTGTAGAAAAAAAAATCATGGTAACCCAACTATGATCAGAAAATCTAAAAAATTCCATGGATAATTGACTAAATAAAAAAAAAGCATCATAAAAATTAATTATTGAACTTTTTGGGTCGATACGATTCAATTCTGTTAATTAACGAAAATAATAATAATAATAATAATAATCAATTTCTGTAATTAAAATTGATCATATAAGTTAATGAAACAGTGGTGTAGAATAAAATCCTAAAGATATATAAAATTCCTTGAATTTTATAAAATTCAAGGAATTTGAATTTCTATAATATTCGTTAAGATAGTTACTGTTAAAGAAAACTTAAATGTTTATTAAGATTAAATTTTCTTCAACAGTAGGAGAAAAGATAAATTTGTATTTTTTGCAAAAAATATAAATGAAAACTTAATTCATCAACTTTTTTTTATTTTTGTTTAAAAAATGAAAAAAATAAAAATTGTTCGAGCCGTATGAGAAGGAAAACTCTCAAGTACGGTTCTATAAGAAGGAACTTTTAGTTAACCTATCTTAACCGTGGAGAACAAGCCATTCAACGGGGAGATCTAGAAATTTCCGAAACTTGGTTCGACCAAGCTGCTGATTATTGGAAACAAGCAATACTACTTGCTCCGAACAATTATATCGAAGCCCATAATTGGTTAAAAATGACGGGACGTTTTTAGTAATTCTGAATTTTATTTATATATTAAATATATAAATAAAATTCAGAATTTTTTATGAAATTTGAAATTATTTATGGTCCATTAAGCACCTTAAATTTGTGTCATAATAATTTTGAAGACCTACCTAGGTAATTTCTGTATCATAATTGCTCCAGTTCCAAACTGGAAAAGGGATGAAAAAAACATCTATCTCTCAGAATTTAACCAATTTATATTGGTAGGTTTTTGCTATGCCTCATCTCAAGGAGGAGAACCTCGATGACTATTCGTTCACCGGAACCAGAAGTCAAGATTGTGGTGGAAAAGGATCCTGTAGTAACCTCTTTTGAAAAATGGGCTAAACCTGGACATTTTTCAAGGACTCTAGCAAAGGGTCCCAATACTACCACTTGGATTTGGAATCTACATGCAGACGCTCACGATTTTGATAGCCATACCAATGATTTGGAAGAAATTTCTCGTAAAGTTTTTAGCGCTCATTTTGGGCAACTAGCAATCATTTTTATCTGGCTAAGTGGTATGTACTTTCATGGTGCTCGTTTTTCCAATTACGAAGCGTGGTTGGGTGATCCTATTCATATAAAACCCAGTGCTCAAGTTGTTTGGCCAATAGTAGGTCAAGAAATACTAAATGGAGATGTTGGTGGCGGTTTCCAGGGGATACAAATAACTTCTGGGTTTTTTCAACTTTGGAGAGCTTCTGGAATAACTAGTGAATTGCAACTTTATTCTACTGCTATTGGTGGATTGATTTTTGCAGCATTAATGCTTTTTGCTGGTTGGTTTCATTATCACAAAGCTGCTCCAAAATTATCTTGGTTTCAAGATGTTGAATCCATGTTAAATCATCATTTAGCAGGACTTTTGGGGCTAGGCTCTCTTTCTTGGGCTGGACATCAAGTACATGTTTCCTTACCTATTAATCAACTTTTAGATGCCGGAGTTGATCCAAAAGAAATACCCCTGCCACATGAATTCATTTTAAATCGTGATCTTTTGGCTGAACTTTATCCTAGTTTTTCAAAAGGATTAACTCCATTTTTTACATTGAATTGGTCGGAATATTCAGATTTTTTAACTTTTCGTGGGGGGTTGAATCCAGTAACTGGAGGTTTATGGTTAACTGATACTGCGCATCATCATTTAGCAATTGCAGTTTTATTCCTAGTTGCTGGTCATATGTATAGAACTAACTGGGGGATTGGTCATAGCTTTAAAGAAATTTTAGAAGCCCATAAAGGTCCTTTTACGGGGGAAGGCCATAAAGGTCTTTATGAAGTTTTAACAACTTCATGGCATGCTCAATTAGCTCTTAATCTAGCTATGTTAGGTTCATTGACCATAATTGTAGCTCATCATATGTATTCTATGCCTCCTTACCCATATTTGGCTACTGATTATGGTACTCAACTATCTCTTTTCACACATCACATGTGGATTGGTGGATTTTTAATAGTTGGGGCTGCTGCACACGCGGCTATTTTTTTGGTAAGGGATTATGATCCAACTACTCAATATAATAATTTATTAGATCGCGTTCTTCGACATCGTGACGCAATAATATCGCATCTTAACTGGGTATGTATTTTTTTAGGATTTCACAGTTTTGGGTTATATATTCATAACGATACAATGAGTGCTTTGGGACGTCCTCAAGATATGTTTTCAGATACAGCTATACAATTACAACCTATTTTTGCTCAGTGGATACAAAATACTCATGCTTTAGCACCTGATTTTACTGCTCCAAATGCTTCGGCAAGTACTAGTTTAACTTGGGGAGGTGGCAACATAATTACCGTAAGTAACAAAGTTGCTTTATTACCAATTCCACTAGGAACTGCTGATTTTTTGGTACATCATATTCACGCATTTACAATTCATGTAACAGTGTTAATTTTACTGAAAGGTGTTTTATTTGCTCGTAGTTCTCGCCTAATACCAGATAAAGCTAATCTTGGATTTCGTTTTCCTTGTGATGGACCTGGCAGAGGCGGAACCTGTCAAGTATCTGCATGGGATCATGTTTTTCTGGGCCTATTCTGGATGTATAATGCAATTTCTGTTGTTATTTCCCATTTTAGCTGGAAAATGCAATCTGATGTTTGGGGCAATATAAGTGAACAAGGGGTTGTTACCCATATTACTGGAGGAAATTTTGCACAAAGTTCAATCACTATTAATGGTTGGTTGCGTGATTTCTTATGGGCGCAAGCTTCTCAGGTAATTCAATCCTATGGGTCCTCTCTATCTGCTTATGGTCTTTTGTTCTTAGGTGCTCACTTCGTTTGGGCTTTCAGTCTAATGTTTCTATTTAGTGGTCGTGGCTATTGGCAAGAGCTTATTGAATCCATTGTTTGGGCTCACAATAAGTTAAAAGTTGCTCCTGCTATCCAGCCTAGAGCCTTAAGTATTATACAAGGCCGTGCTGTGGGAGTTGCTCACTACCTTCTAGGTGGAATTGCCACAACGTGGGCATTCTTCCTAGCAAGAATTATTGCAGTAGGATAATGGCTAAGGAGGATTTGAAAAGCATTATGGCATCAAGATTTCCAAAGTTCAGCCAGGGCCTATCTCAAGACCCAACAACTCGTCGTATTTGGTTTGGCATTGCTACTGCACATGATTTTGAAAGTCATGATGATATAACTGAGGAGCGCCTTTATCAAAAAATTTTTGCTTCACATTTTGGTCAATTAGCCATAATTTTTTTATGGACTTCTGGTAATTTATTTCATGTTGCTTGGCAAGGTAATTTCGAGGCTTGGGTACAAGACCCTTTACATGTAAGACCAATTGCTCATGCAATTTGGGATCCTCATTTTGGTCAACCAGCAGTTGAAGCTTTTACTCGAGGAGGAGCTTCTGGACCAGTTAATATCGCATATTCTGGTGTATATCAATGGTGGTATACCATTGGTTTACGCACGAATCAAGATCTTTATAATGGAGCTCTTTTTTTAGTTGTTTTGTCTTCTCTTTCCTTAATTGCCGGTTGGTTGCACTTACAACCGAAATGGAAACCTAAAGTTTCCTGGTTTAAAAATGCTGAATCTCGTTTAAATCATCATTTATCCGGACTTTTTGGTGTAAGTTCTTTGGCTTGGACAGGTCATTTGGTTCATGTTGCAATTCCTGAATCGAGGGGAGAACACGTTAGATGGGGTAATTTTTTAACGATATTACCGCATCCTCAAGGTTTAGGTCCTTTTTTTGCAGGTCAATGGAATGTGTATGCTCAAAATCCCGATTCGAGTAATCATTTCTTTGGTACTTCTCAAGGAGCTGGTACTGCTATTTCAACTTTTATTGGAGGGTTTCATCCACAAACTCAAAGTTTATGGTTGACTGATATGGCTCATCACCACTTAGCTATTGCAGTTGTTTTTATTATAGCTGGTCATATGTATAGAACCAATTTTGGAATTGGACATAGTATCAAAGAAATTCTCGAAACACATACTCCTCCTGGAGGACGATTAGGTCGGGGACATAAAGGACTTTATGACACTATCAACAACTCTCTTCATTTTCAATTAGGTCTTGCTTTAGCTTCTTTGGGAGTTATAACCTCACTAGTGGCTCAACATATGTATTCTTTACCTCCTTATGCTTTTCTCGCACAGGATTTCACAACCCAAGCTGCATTATATACTCATCACCAATATATTGCTGGGTTTATTATGACAGGTGCTTTTGCTCATGGAGCTATTTTCTTTATCAGAGATTACAATCCCGAACAAAATAAAGATAATGTATTAGCTCGAATGTTGGAACATAAAGAAGCTATAATATCTCATTTGAGTTGGGCCAGTTTATTTTTGGGTTTTCATACCTTAGGACTTTATGTCCATAATGATGCAATGCTTGCTTTTGGTACCCCTGAAAAGCAAATTTTAATTGAACCTATTTTTGCTCAATGGATACAGTCTGCTCATGGTAAGGCTTTATATGGTTTTGATGTGCTTTTATCATCAACAAATAGTCCAGCTTTTAATGCTGGTCGAAGTATCTGGTTACCCGGTTGGTTAGATGCTATAAATAATAATAGTAACTCACTTTTCTTAACAATAGGTCCTGGGGATTTTTTAGTTCATCATGCTATTGCTTTAGGTTTACATACGACTACGCTAATATTAGTAAAAGGTGCTTTAGATGCACGTGGGTCTAAGTTAATGCCTGATAAAAAAGAATTTGGTTATAGTTTTCCTTGTGATGGTCCAGGTCGAGGTGGTACTTGTGACATTTCCGCTTGGGATGCTTTTTATTTAGCAGTTTTCTGGATGTTAAATACTATTGGATGGGTCACTTTCTATTGGCATTGGAAACATATTACACTGTGGCAAGGAAATGTAGCACAATTTAATGAATCCTCTACTTATTTAATGGGTTGGTTAAGAGATTATTTGTGGTTGAATTCTTCGCAATTGATTAACGGATATAATCCTTTTGGAATGAATAGTTTATCCGTTTGGGCTTGGATGTTTTTATTTGGACATCTTGTTTGGGCTACTGGATTTATGTTTCTAATATCTTGGCGTGGATATTGGCAAGAACTTATTGAAACTTTAGCATGGGCTCATGAACGTACTCCGTTAGCTAATTTAGTTCGATGGAAAGATAAACCAGTAGCTCTTTCTATCGTTCAAGCAAGATTAGTTGGATTAGCTCATTTTTCTGTAGGTTATATATTTACTTATGCTGCTTTTTCAATTGCTTCTACATCGGGTAGATTCGGTTAATTCATTATTGAATCAAAAAAAAAAAATTTCTTATATTTTATTGAGAAAACAATTATGGCGAAAAAAAGTCTTATTGAAAGGGAGATAAAGAGACAGAATTTGGAAAAAAAATATAGAATTATACGTAATTCTTTAAAAATAGAGATTAATGAGGTTTTATCCTTGGATGAAAAGTGGAAAATTCGTAGAAAATTACAATCTTTACCTCGTAATAGTGCACCAAGTCGTCTTCATCGTCGTTGTTTCTTAACTGGAAGACCTAGGGCTAATTACCGTGATTTCGGATTATCCAGACATTTACTACGTGAAATGGCTCATGCATGTTTACTGCCTGGAGTTGTGAAATCTAGTTGGTAAGGATCGCGGATTATGTAACCTCCTCACTGAGAGGAGGTTATAAAAAACTTACGTAGTTTTTTTTTTTAGTATTATATTGCAAATAAAAACGCGGAGTAGAGCAGTCTGGTAGCTCGCAAGGCTCATAACCTTGAGGTCATAGGTTCGAATCCTGTCTCCGCCATATAATTTTATTTTAAAAATTTAGATCTATATATAAAGGCGGGTAGCGGGAATCGAACCCGCGTATTCTCCTTGGCAAAGAGAAATTTTACCATTAAACTATACTCGCTTTTATCTATACTTTCATATATAAATCTAATTATATATCTACATTATAGAGATATATAATTAGATTTATATTTTTTTGTATCGAATTCGTCCATCAAAATTTTTTTTTCAAAACGTTTATTTGTTTATTTAAAACACTTGCTTAAAACGATTTTAGACTCTATAATAGATCGTAAATTGAAAAGATATATCAAGAATTGTTAAATAGTCTATTTTTTATCAAATTTAAGATATGGAAGAATTAAGAATGCCTACTAAAAAAACTAATCCAATCCACAATGAGGCACCCGAAAAAACAGTATTTTTATTACTTAACCAACCACCTGGAGAAGCCAATACGACGGGTACACCAATAATTAATAAGAATGAAATAGCAATTAATGCAAATACAGCTAACTGGAACGCTATAGTCATAGTCGTGATTCTTGAAGTTTTACCAGTAGTAATAATAATGATGAAAAATTATACCATAGAATAATATCTTCGTAATATTTTCGTGAAAAACCATTATATCAATCAGGAGAGATGGCCGAGTGGTTCATGGCGTCGGTCTTGAAAATCGATATAGTTCTTGAAACTATCGAGGGTTCGAATCCCTCTCTCTCCTTTTCTTGGTAAATATTCATTTTGACATAAGAATAAAAGAAAGTTCGTATAGAAAATGAATAAGAAAATGAAATTTAGATTTTCTATATTTTTCTTATTCATTTTCTTTCCGATCATTTTAATTAAGAGGAGTCATAGAAAGTACAGGTTCAAAATCACGGTCAATTCCTTTTTCAAATCCAGCAGCAGCAGCACGAGCTCTTCCGGCGTGCCATAAATGACCTACGAAAAAGAAGAAACCCAAAACAAAATGGGACGTAGATAACCAACTTCGAGGTGAAACATAATTAACAGCATTAATTTCAGTAGCAACTCCACCCACAGAATTTAGTGACCCTAGAGGAGCGTGAGTCATATATTCAGCAGAGCGTCGTTCTTGCCAAGGTTGTATGTCTTTTTTCAATTTACTTAAATCTAAACCATTTGGACCTCTTAATGGTTCTAACCATGGAGCACGAAGATCCCAAAAACGCATGGTTTCTCCACCAAAAATAATCTCCCCAGTGGGGGAACGCATGATATATTTACCTAAACCGGTAGGTCCTTGGGCTGAACCAACATTAGCTCCAAGACGTTGATCTCTTACTAAGAAAGTAAAAGCTTGAGCTTGAGAAGCTTCTGGACCAGTAGGTCCATAAAATTCACTTGGATAAGCCGTATTATTGAACCAAACAAAGCAACAAGCTATAATACCAAAGACGGAAATAGCTGCTAAACTGTAAGATAAATAAGCTTCTCCCGACCATACAAAAGCACGACGAGCCCAAGCAAAAGGTTTTGTTAATATATGCCAAATTCCGCCAAAGATACAAATAGAACCTAGCCACACATGTCCCCCGATTATGTCTTCTAAATTATCTACACTAACAATCCAACCCTCACCGCCAAAAGGTGATTTAAGTAGGTAACCAAATATTACGCTTGGATTAAGAGTTAAATTCGTGATTTTTCTAACGTCCCCACCACCTGGGGCCCAGGTATCATATATACCTCCGAAATAAAGAGCTTTGAATACTAATAGAAAAGCACCAGCACCTAATAAAATTAAGTGAATACCTAAAATAGTAGTCATTTTATTTTTATCTTTCCACACATAACCAAAAAAAGGAAAAGACTCTTCCAAAGTTTCTGGTCCAATAAGTGCATGATAGATCCCCCCAAAACCTAAAACAGCAGAAGAAATTAAATGAAGAACCCCAGATACAAAATATGGGAAAGTATCTACAATCTCTCCGCCAGGACCAACACCCCAACCAAGAGTTGCTAGATGAGGCAATAAAATTAATCCTTGTTCGTACATAGGTTTTTCTGGCACAAAATGAGCGACTTCAAACAAATTCATTGCTCCAGCCCAGAAAACGATTAATCCAGCATGAGCAACATGAGCACCTAATAACTTTCCAGATAAATTAATAAGTCGGGCATTACCAGCCCACCAAGCAAAACCTGTAGTTTCTTGATCACGACCACCTAAAGCTAAAGTTCCATTAAAGAGCGTTTCCACGTGGTAGAACCTCCTCGGGGAATACAAGATTTTCATGAGGCTGATCTTGAGCTGCCATCCAAGCTCGAATACCTTCATTTAATAAAATGTTTTTGGTGTAGAAAGTTTCAAATTCAGGATCTTCTGCTGCACGAATCTCCTGGGAAACAAAATCATATGCCCGTAAATTCAAAGCTAACCCAACAACTCCAATAGCACTCATCCATAAACCAGTTACCGGCACAAATAGCATAAAAAAATGTAACCAACGCTTGTTTGAAAAAGCAACACCAAAAATTTGGGACCAAAACCTATTCGCAGTAACCATAGAATATGTTTCTTCTGATTGAGTTGGATTAAAAGCGCGAAATGTATTTGCGCCATCACCATCTTCGAATAATGTATTTTCAACGGTAGCACCGTGAATAGCACATAGAAGAGCTGCACCTAGAACTCCAGCAACTCCCATCATATGAAATGGGTTCAAAGTCCAATTATGAAAACCTTGAAAGAAAAGTATAAACCTAAAAATTGCAGCAACTCCGAAACTAGGTGCAAAAAACCACCCGGATTGACCCAAAGGATAAATGAGAAAAACAGACACGAAAACTGCAAATGGGCCAGTAAAAGCAATTGCATTGTAAGGACGTAATTGAACAGATCGAGCAAGTTCAAATTGACGTAGCATGAAACCTATTAAAGCAAAGGCACCATGAAGAGCCACAAAGGTCCATAAACCACCTAATTGGCACCAACGAGTAAAATCTCCTTGTGCTTCGGGTCCCCACAATAATAACAAAGAATGTGCTAAACTATTGGCTGGGGTCGAGACAGCGGCGGTTAAAAAATTACAACCTTCTAAATAAGAACTAGCCAATCCGTGAGTATACCACGAAGTTACAAAAGTAGTACCTGTGAACCATCCACCTAGAGAAAAATATGCACAGGGAAAAAGCAATAAACCAGACCAACCTACAAATACAAAACGGTCTCTTCTCAGCCAGTCATCCATGCTATCAAATAAACCTTTTGGTTCTTTGGAAGATTTTCCAATGGCTATAGTCATAATGATTATTCTCCTTTAAGTTACTTCAACCATTTCTAAGTACCTAAAAAATTTTAATTTTTTCATTTCGATCGTATATACGTTTTTTAATGAATCTCATAATAGAATAAAATCTAAAGAGAGGTAAACTTTTCTTTTCTTTGTTTTAATGCCCGTATGTCTCCTTCGCTCAAAATTGAAAAAATCACTTTGATGTTTTTTCTATTCTTCAAACCCAACTAGAAAAAATATCATTCAGTCAATTTATTTAATTCTATAAATCTGAAGAAATACATATTAGAAAATTCAATATGAATTTCACGTTATATTAGATTATACCCTATTAACCTGAAAATTTTACTATTTCTTTTGTTTAAATCTCGATAAATACGAAAAAAAAAAAAAATTGCATTATATTTTTTCTACAAGAAGATTCAACTCAAAAAAAATAGTAAGTATTTTTGTACAATTATATCTTTTGAATATACTAAACTACAACACTAGAATAGCCATTTATTACAATGGATTATAACTCAGGTTAACTAAAATTTAGTTAATGAAATATAAAAAACTCACTTTATTAGTCTTATATTGGAAAAAATCGAAAGCCCTTTATCGGATTTGAACCGATGACTTACGCCTTACCATGGCGTTACTCTACCACTGAGTTAAAAGGGCTGTAATTAATATATTTTAATATATATAAAACATATTTTTTAATTAGAAAATTATGAAATTGTCAATTTCATCAAAGAAATAACTAAATTGACAATTTCATGAAATTAGTTTTTCTATTTCGTAACAAAAATAATCATATTTACCACTTAATTAAAATTATTCACTATTTTTTTATAAAAACATAGCATGGAGTAAGCTCGTAAAAAAACTTCAATTCTAGGTTTTATATAAAGTTTTTGTATGAAAAATTCAATATGTAAATTGCGAAAAGCTTGATAACCTATTGGAATACTTAAATTCCATAGAAAGGAAGTTACGATAAGATTAAGTTGAACAAAGGTTCTTTTATAAATAATTGTTTTAATTTTAACAGATGTAGACTCTGTCTCCTTTTCAGATTTTATACTAAATTCATAAGGTCGTAAAAAAAAAACGATATTTATATATTAATCGATTAGCAAATATACCTATCCAGATCGGATCAGAAGCAAATTTTTGTAAATCGGATTTTTTGTTTCTACAATTTCGGAACCTATTGATCCATTGGATTTTGGAACTTCAATCAATGATCCCAAAAAAATGCCAACAAAATAATTAATTGGTTGATCATAAAGATTTTTAGGTTTTACTTGTTGCAAAAGACGACCTTCTTTTAAAATTTAAATTGCTTCTCGCTGATCATGAGTAACCATAATTGTAGTTATTTTATTATTTTGTAAGTAACGTTTTAACCATTTCCTTAAATGTCTATGCAATTCTTCGTCTAATGTGCCAAAAGGTTCACCCAGCATCGGGTTGAATTGCTAGACTCCGAGCAAGAGCTATACGTTGTTTTTGTCCTCCAGAAAGTTGTGATGGATATTCGAAAGATACGTCCGCTATTCGTAAACAATTTAATAAATTATTTACTTTGTTTTTTATTTTATTAGATTAAAATTTCCGTAATTGAAGTCCGAATGATATGTTTTCATAAACTGTCATATGTTTGAAAAGAGCATAATTTTGAAATACAAAACTTATTTTTCGATATTGTATAGAACTATTAGTCATATCTATACCATGTAACCAAATATTTCCCTGATCACAATTATAAAGACCTGCGATAATTCATAATAAACTTGATTTTCCAGAACCAGAAGGACCCAAAAGAGCTATTAAAGAAAATTCTGATACGTATAAATTTACACGATCAAGTATTTTCGAATAACCTAATGACTTAGATACATTATGAACAAGAATACCCATATTGATTGCTTCTACTCAAAAAAAAATTTACTACCTTGCATTGCAACGTACTATTGACACTAAATGATACATTGAGTAAAATGAAGTTAAGGAACTAAGCCCCCATCGTCTAGTGGCCCAGGACATCTCTCTTTCAAGGAGGCGACGGGGATTCGACTTCCCCTGGGGGTATTTAAAAAAATCCTTCGAATAATTAAAAATATTCCTTGAAATTTTGAGTAGAAAAAATATTTCTATCTGGGTCGATGCTCGAGCGGTTAATGGGGACGGACTGTAAATCCGCTGGCAATGCCTACGCTGGTTCAAATCCAGCTCGGCCCAAGATTAACCTTTTAATTAACTTTGTTTAAGAAATTGTAAATCTGTGGAAAGATAATAGCAGAAATAAAATAGTATAAAAAATAATATAAAATAATTAAAATTTTCGTTTGCATTCATATGCGATGTAGAATTCAAGAATTTCGTAGAAATATTTATTAGTAAATTAGGAATGAATGCAATATTTTTAATTCAATGGGATTGTAGTTCAATTGGTTAGAGTACCGCCCTGTCAAGACGGAAGTTGCGGGTTCGAGCCCCGTCAATCCCGATTTTATTTCTACAAAAAATTTTTAACAAAAAAAAAATATTTATTATATTAATAAAAAATTATTTACACACAATTAGGTATTTATTATTTATATAATATTTTATTCTCTATTTATTAACATTTCAAATATTTTCTTTATAATGACTATGAATCAAAGATCCAATCTGATTTTGAAAAAGCCATTTCCTTACCAATAACATTTTTGCAATTTGATTCAATAATCTTTTTTTATTTAAAAAAAATTCTAACAAATATTGATAACTTTCTAAAAGAGTTGTATAAGCGAAAGAATCAGGCACTAATGAATTAGTAACTCCAAGCCATCTTTGTCGATGAGCTAAAAATTCGAAACGAGTAAATTTTTCTGGCAAATTTTCGATCAACCAACCTTGATACAAATAAACTGGAGTAAAAATTTGAGGACGTTTTAATCGAATACCTATTTTTTCAATTCGTTTCAACATATCAATATTTTGTTTTTCATCCATTGGTAATTGATTCCACCAACGAACAGATAATTTATTGATCAAATCTTTGTTATATCCACGACAAAGAAAAAATCGTTTAATTCTGTTATTATAAAGAGATCGCTCCCTTTCCCTTCTAACTCCGTAAGTTACATAAAGTCTTCTTAACATTTCCTCATCTACAAAAAAATCTCGACGTGAAAAAATAAAATGACGGATTTGTAGAAAGGAACCTATAGGATCCCAAAGAATTCGTTTTCCAATAAATAATCTTGGTTTGTTTTCTAATTGATATTCCATCCGATACTGTGTCGATGATCTAAAAAATCCTAGGATTTCAGATTGCTCCTCTAATAAAATTTGTTCAAATTGAGATTCTAATTCTTGGACATTTCTTTTTCTTACCCTAGGTAAAATTCTTTCATAAATGAGTTGTTCCTTCTCCACTCCTATCAATGGATTAAAATGGTTTTTTTCTTTTAAGTTATTAGTAATCATATATTCTTTTTTTTTCGAAAATGGAAATTTATACGAAAATTCAAAATCATTAGGTCTCTTTATCCAATCGAACAAATGACTACGAAAAAAACTCAAACGCCAAAATCTAGGCGACCAAGCAGTATTTTGAAATTCACAATTTTTTTCATTAAGAAGTTTACATCGAGATATTAATGATTCGTACTGAGAGTTATTCCAAGAATGAAGAATACTTTTATTTGCTATAGCAAATACTCCATTCTGCATAATACTTAAAAAATGTCTTGTTGGTAACGTTTTTATTTCTCGTCGTTCATAATTAACAAATGGAGTCTCGCATATTTCTAACCAGGGAAACTCCATAGAAAAACTTTCTAAAATATTAGAGGCTAAATTTAAATCATTCTCAACTGATTTATCAAGGGGAATCGAATTCTCCCGATTTTCTAGTAAAAACCAAGAATCTCGAGCAGCTGTTCCAGCTAAGCAACCTAAAACATGAGTTAGAATTGTAAATTCTTTTACGATTGATTCATCAACAGAAGGTTCTAAATACCATTGTGATAAATAATAAAATTTTCTCTTCCATAAATAATTAGTCATATTTAAAGGATTTTTAGCAGAATCCTTTATTAAAATATTTTGTATAACAGCTCTTCCTATTTTATAAAGTAAATTTTGAAAATTGTGTTGAAAATTAGGTTTATTGCCCGTATAAGTAAATCCAAAAATTTGTCTATGAAAAGCTAATTTCATAGTATCCGTATATACGACTGATTGATTTCTTGTAATACTTATTAATAAAACTTCATTAGTGAGTGCTGCTAGATCCCTTATATTATATCCTATAGTTCTAGAATTTAATTCATTAAAATATGATAAATTTTTCTTTAATTGAAGATTATTTTTATTTAGTAAAATAAAAAATTGATTTTTCCTTTGATAATTATTGAATAATCGGATATTTATTATCCTATCTAATCGATCTGGAGAAATGAGAGCTGGATCCACTTTTTTTGGAATATGAGTAGAACCAATCATAATTATATTTTTTTCGGTTCGAGTTTTTATAAAACCAGTTTGAAAATGTTTTAATAAAATACCAAGTAAAAACGTTGGATCAGATTCTATATTCTGAGTTGGACGATTAACATCTAATTGATGAATATTTTGTATCCATATAATGCAAGGTGACATTCCTTTTGCAAGGTCTAAAATAAGATTTAGTCTACGTAAACTTTCTATTAAAATATTCATCCAACTTTCTGTTAAAACGTCTGGTTTATTATATAAAAATTTGTTTATAGATATTCCTAATAAAGGAACATAAGAATCTGCCGCTAAATTTTTAATTAAATAAGAACGCCCAGTTTCTACTGGACCTATTAATAAAATACCTTTTGAACGGGATAATCCGAACTGAAGCGGTATTGGTTTTCTTTGAAATTCGGGATTAAGTTCTTTCTCCTGACGTAATGTTTGCGAAAAAATGATTTTTTGCAAAAAGGTAAAATAGATCCATTTATCTGTAAAATGTAAAGGGTAATTAACCAATTTTTTTTTTAATATTTTGGATAAATATCGTAAATATGAAAGTCCAGGTTGATTAGTGGCTCGGTAACCAAATTCATCATTTAATAATTTTTGTTTAGGATATAATTGAAACCCATATTCTTTTAGTCTTGTCTGTGTAATTAAAGACTGAACCAATAAGTTTCTTTTTCTACGAGAAAGATCTAAAGTTTTATTGATGATTAACAATTTCTCCAATTTTTTCTTTGTTAATAAATAAAATCGGATATTTATTGCATAGTGTTTTAAATTTTTAAAAAAATAAATTACTGAATTTTCTGTTTTATTCAATTCTATCTTATTTTGATGCATTAATTTGGTAAAATAATAGACTCTTGAGGTATCTGTTAAATATTTTATCGTTTCAAAATATTTCCATAAATCAATACAATCCGAACCTATCCAAATTGAAAAAGAATTTTTATAAGATAATAAAAAAAAGGAAATGAGGGTAAAAACGGCCCAATGTAAACTATTCCAATTATTTATTAATTGAAAATTTGACCATACAAAATTTAATATTATTTTTTCTTCATAATCTAAAAAAATACGTGAATTCCATTTTAAAATTAAATCATGGAAAATTTTTTCATTATCCCATAAACTTAAAAATTTTTTTCGTATAACCCGAATATTATCATCTACTAAATATTCAAAATGATAAATAATTGTTAAAAAAACTTCTCGGAGTTTTTCTAAAAATATATGAATGTAAAAATCCCACCATTCAAATGTAAAAAACCATGAAGTATACTTTTCAAATGAAATGAATCTCACAAAGAAATCAAATTTTTGAAATTGATTATATTTAGTAATTTTATTTGTATTTTGTATTTCTTTGTCCCTAATTTCGTATTCCGAATTCTGATATTTAGAATACTTCAGATATATAAAAATTTTATTTATTGATCGAAATGTCTCACTATTTCTATTTTTGCTTCTTACTAATGATTTAAAATACGCCACATTGTAATAGGATTTATCTAATTTTGTATTATTTGGCTGTGGTATCAACATACCCTTAACAAAATTTTCTGAGTAATTTCTTATAAAAAAATATTTAGAAAAAGATGGGTAATCCAAATTGTAAAAAAAATGAAATTCCGAATTTTTATATGATATTTCTGGTAATAAAATATTAGATATTTGCGATTGAGCAAGCATAATAATTTTTTTCTCAAGATTAATTGAATATTTTTGTTTTATGATTGTAGCAAATCCATTGTATTTTAATAGATTTTTTAGAAATTGCGAATATATCATATCAAAACTTTGGATATGCAATTTTTTCAAATAAAAAAAGAATCGTTTATTACAATTTAATCGAATATTTTGTAAATAATTTACAAAATTTATTTCATTATTGGAAGTTGATACTAATTTAGTGTTTATTACATAGTTAAAGAAATCATTTTTAGAAGGAGTTAAATTATTAAAAGAATTAAAAAAGAATTCCTCGTTTATCTCATTAATGAATAAGTAAACAATCCAATTATTTATACTTTTGTCATTGAAATTAAATTGTATTAATAAATCTTTATTAATAGATCTTTTGGATTTATCAAATAATTTATTATTTTTGTGATAAAGATTAAAAGTATGATTTGAAATTAACAAAGAATTATAAAATTCATTAATATTTTTTGAATTATTATTTCGAAAAAATATTTCCAAAATTTTAATGAATTTTATTTCCATAAAAAAACTATTAAAAATAATTTTTTTTGATAAATCCATAATTTTCGAATTAGAAATATTATAAAACCATTCATAAACTTGAAAAATTAATTTATTATATGCCATATCCTCAATATCGCAAACAGAATTTTTTATTATAATTGTTTCCCAAGTTAGAAAGTATCTATGAATTATATTTCTTTGTTTATAATTACTATTTGATATTGAAGGCAATTTTTTTTTTAAGTAAAAATTAAAAAATTGAATCTGTTGGATTGGATTTTTAATAAAATTTAAATTATATTTATTTAATATTTTTTGAATTAGTAAATAATTATTTATTGATTTTTTTTTGTGATTACCACTAGTGCCACTAATTTCATTTTGATTTGATAATAATCGTAAAAGTAATAAATTAGGATCTTTAATTTTATTATATTTATCTATCAAAAAATTCAATTGATCATTTTTTATTGTTGAATCTTGTTTTAATTTCATACAATTTATGAAGACATTTGAATTTTTTAATTCGTCAAATCTTTGTACTAATGAATATAAAATTTCTAAAAACAACCGTTTCCATTTTTTCCAAAATGAATCTAAAATTCTTTTATTAAAAAAATAATTCTGTGGAATAATATTATATACGGGATTAAGTGGAAGAGAGTAATTCCATAAAAAATTGGAATAATTTTTTTGAATCTTTATAAAAATAATTATTCCAATATCATCTGATTCAATAAAATTTTCTGAATAATGAATATTTTTCGTATTTTTTAAAATTTTATCAAAATTTTTATTTATAATAATATTTTTGACAAACTCTCTTATCGAATATAATTCGAAAAAATCATAACAAATTGGGTTTTTTAAATTATTTTTGATTTTTCGCTGTGAAATAAATTTATTTATTTCGTTTTCGACCGCTAAATACTTCCTGAAAAATTCTGGTTCTTTTTGAGAAGAAAAAAAAGATTGATAAATTGAAATAGGTTTAAAAAGTGGTTTATTTTCCATGTAGAAAATTTTTTTCATCCATTTTAAATTATATTTATTAGGATTAACAAAATCAATAAACTCATTTTTTTCTACTTTTCCACCCATACAAGCGTAATTTGAATTGTTGAAATAAATATGATTATAAAAATTTCGGAAAGATTTTAAATATATGTCCTTATAATCTTCTCTATCATGAATTCTTCTTTGAATTTTTGTAAAATTAAATTTCTTTCGTTTAACAATTTCTCTCTTTCCCAAATAATATATAGAAATATAAATGAAAAATGTGAACAAGATTAAAGTATTTTTTATCAAATTTTTATTTTTTCGTGAATTATGTGAAAAAGGAATGATTTGAAAATAAAATGAATTTTTGAGATGTTTTTTTTTTAATATTGCGACCAACAATCCAATTAAACTACATTTTGTCCACGATTTTGAAAAAAATTGAGTTTTTGTCCGTATCTGATCTAAATTAAAATTTTTATATGAAGATCTTCTTTCTGGTAATTTTTGTTTCATTGTTTTGCAACAGTTACATAACATTTTACTAATAAATATATTTCTTTATTGAAATTTTGAACAAATAATTATTTTTTTTATCTTTTGAAATATGGATTAATCCTACAAAAATCTAAAAAATTGTTATATATTTTTTCAATATTCAAGAACTAATTTACACCATTTTTTCTTTCGAATCTAGTAAAAAAATAATTTTTTTTCTTTCCATAAACTGGTTTTTATTCATGTATCATCTTTCTTATAATGACATAAAGAAAGGTTTCCGTCAACTGAAGAGAACGATAAATTTCTTAATTTTGGGCGAACGACGGGAATTGAACCCGCGCGTGGAGGATCCACAATCCACTGCCTTAATCCACTTGGCTACGTCCGCCATTTTGTAGTAATTTCTAGAAATAATGACTTTTTAAATTTAAAGTTTAAAAAATCATTATTTCTATTTGTTCTCTCATAAACCAAAAAAATCAAATTTTTTTGGTTTATAACTAGAACAATACCGTTTGTTTTTTATTCCAAACCGGAGGTATTAACCGTTAACAGCTGGAGCTTCAATAGCAGCTAAATCTAGAGGAAAGTTGTGAGCGTTACGTTCATGCATAACTTCCATACCAAGATTTGCACGGTTGATAATATCAGCCCAAGTGTTTATTACACGGCCTTGGCTATCAACTACAGATTGGTTAAAATTAAAACCATTCAAGTTGAAAGCCATGGTGCTAATACCCAAAGCTGTGAACCAAATACCTACAACAGGCCAAGCAGCCAGGAAGAAATGTAGTGAACGAGAATTGTTGAAACTAGCATATTGGAAAATTAATCTACCGAAATAACCATGAGCTGCTACAATATTGTAAGTTTCTTCTTCTTGACCAAATTTGTAACCTGCATTAGCGGATTCATTTTCAGTAGTTTCTCGGATCAAACTAGAAGTTACCAAGGAACCATGCATAGCACTAAATAGAGAGCCGCCGAATACACCAGCTACACCCAACATATGAAATGGATGCATAAGGATGTTGTGTTCAGCTTGGAATACGATCATGAAATTGAAAGTACCAGAAATACCTAAAGGCATACCGTCAGAAAAGCTTCCTTGACCAATAGGGTAAATTAAGAAAACTGCGGTAGCAGCAGCAACAGGAGCTGAGTATGCCACAGCAATCCATGGACGCATACCTAAACGAAAACTAAGTTCCCATTCACGACCCATGTAGCAAGCTACACCAAGTAGAAAATGAAGAACAATAAGTTCGTAAGGACCACCGTTGTATAACCATTCATCCACAGAAGCTGCTTCCCAAATAGGATAGAAATGTAATCCGATAGCTGCAGAGGTTGGGATAATAGCACCGGAAATGATGTTATTTCCATAAAGAAGAGACCCAGATACAGGTTCGCGAATACCATCAATATCTACTGGAGGAGCTGCGATAAAAGCAATGATGAATACAGAAGTTGCTGTTAATAGAGTAGGAATCATCAATACACCGAACCATCCAATATATAGACGATTTTCAGTGCTGGTAACCCAGTCGCAAAAGCGACCCCAAATGCTTGCGCTTTCGCGTCTTTCTAAAGTTGCGGTCATGATAAAACTTGGTTTTTGAAGTAATAAAAAATTTCCCAAGTAATTATACCTGTTAATTCATATTATTACACATGTTTTGTTTATATGTCAACCGATACTAAAAAATCTAAAAAAATTTTTGACTCTATGGGTTGCCCGGGGCTCGAACCCGGAACTTGTCGGATGAAGTTGATTATTCCATTAATACTAGAAATATCTCTTCCCAAACCGTACATGCAATTTTAATTGCATACGGCTTTCTTCATGTATTTTATTTATCTTTCATAATCTTATATATTCTTTAATTTCTGTAACAAATTCGCCAAATAATTTATTTGAGTAATATTCAAATACCAGAATTTTTTTATATTAGCATTTGTTTGCCACGAAATTGAAGAAATTGATTCTATTTTTTTTAAATAAATAGAATTTTTAATAAAATTTGAACCATATTTTTTCCACACAATACGTATAGTGCTTTTATGTTTACATGCTAAGGTTTTAGCACAAGAAAATCGAAGAATATATTGTAATTGGTACAAACCTTTTTTTTTGTAGCATCCACCATAAAAATAAAAAATATTTTTTATTATTTGATCAAATCGTTGAAAAATTTCATGATCTGTCAAGGTTGTCCAAGATAATTTACAAATGGGACGTCCTGAAGTATCACAAAATTTTTCTTTTGTTAATAATCTTATTGAAGGTATTATCGGAATAATACTACAAAATTCTTTTGTAACTAAATCTGTATCAATCGAATAATCTACAAATTGAAATTGAATTACGATGGATTTTTTTATGGTACGTAGAATATATCCTAAGATATAAATAGGATTTACAGACGAATTTTTAACAAATATTCTGTATGGCTCGGGCCATAAATGAAAGTATTTTTCCCAGAAAACTATTAATAAAATTTTCCAGTTTCTTTTTAATAATTTTATATTTCCATTTGTAGTTAAAATTGAATTATTTTTATATCTCACATAATGAATCGAAATATTATTTTCCATTATATTCTGGATAATTTCAAAATCTGATTGTTCTGATAGATTTCTAATTTTTCGGACAAAGTCAGTTTTATTGAGAAAAAACCAAAATGAAGTGGATTGAAACGCAGCAATTTCCTTACATATATGAATTAAAGAATATTCTATTTTGTGAATATGAAAATTCCATAAGAAACGATAAAATTGGTTTTTTTTCGAATAAAATGGATCTAAAATCATGATATTATCATTCCAATGAAGTAAAAGTCTTAGAAAATGTAGAAATGAAATATCTAAAATATGTTGGCGAATAATTCGAATAAAAATTTCTGGATGAAGAGAATATGGTATTTTGATATCCAAATAGCTACTAGAATTATAAATCCTATCTTCAATAAAAGGAAATACTGAATGGATTGATTGAGAACTATTCCAGTCTTTTGTTCTCTCCGCAAAAACTTCCGATTGAAATGAAAAAATGATATTAGAAATAATTATTATAATTTCTTGAACAAATTGAAATTGATTTATAAGTTTATTAGATATAATCCATGAATTTTTAGATTGATGCAATTTTTTTATCAAACGTTTCAGTGTTAAGAAATTAAATTTGTGACTCAAACCGTAAAATTTATTTCTTTGATATTTCGATTTGTTTACAAATCGATTATATGCAATTCCGTAAAGATCGTCTTGAAAAAGAAGTGGATATAAAAATGGTTTTTGCCAATAACTATTTTTTTTAATTTTTTTTAGCTCCCTAATTTCAGAAAAAACCTTAGTCATGGTTCCTATATAAATTCTTTTTTAGATATGGAATGATAAATACAATACATGATGCAATCTATCTCAAAGCTGAAATTTTTTTGATTTATTCCGAAAAGATCGCTCTCCTGACCTAATAAAATTTTAAGATTGGTCAGCACACAAGTAATTTCTACACATTATTTCAAGTATTTAGGACTCATTCTTAGTAAAAAATTTTAACTTAATATTTATTAAATGTTAATATTTTTTTCCCCCCCATTTATAGACTATATGAAATTAAAAAAGCTTTTAACAACTTAATTAATATAGAGGGTATGTTTTGATAAACAATTCCAAAACAGAAGCTGGTTCTTCATTTACCTATGATTTAAGCAATTTAGCGTTATCCATTAACTTTTATTTACTGACTAAGAAACGACATGCTATTTTCTCCGAAAAGTTTCCTCTTGGGATTAGTCGTAATATTATAACCATTGGATAATGATTTGGGTGATTTTTTGTTTCATCCGAATGTGAAAAGATCCAAGTCGCACTTAAAAGCCGAGTACTCTACCATTGAGTTAGCAACCCTAAAATTAAATAAAATTTGAAATTAATTTTATTAGCATAGAAATAAAAAACTATCAAAATAATTATATATATGTAAAATCTTTTTGTCAATTCATTATAAATTTTATATTGTTAATTTATAATTATCGATTCTATTCGAGAATGCAACTAAATGAATTAAATTATTATTTTTATCCAGAATTATTTTTTTTTATTCATTATCCATTCAGATAAAATTTGAATAAAATTATTAATTCTGTCTATAGTTTTTGTTTCTGGAATGATAATGACTAAATATATATATAGACAAGAAAAAACGAATGGATAATAAAAAAGTGATTGAATTAAACAGAAAGAAAGATTCATAATTTTTTTTTTTTTTATTAGTTATTTTTCTTTGTATTTATCTCAATATAAAGAAAAAATAACTAATTGAAGAAATGATATATATTTATATTTAAATATAAATCTTTCGTTAAAATTCTTTAAGCTTTTAAGGCTTCTTTTGCAGCATACATAGCTTCTATAGTAATTTCTGCAATGCCATTTTGTCGTGCAAATTTTTCAGTGTTTCTTTTTATTTTTCCCCTAACAAAACCTGGAATTTTACTCAATTCCAATTGACTCTCGGAATTCCAAGTTAAATCCGTATCTGTAGATAAAGATTTAGTAATTACTTCTTTAGTATCATGACCACCAAAAATCTCTAAAAGATGATCTTCCATTCCTAAAGTGAATGAGTTATAAACTAAATCTGCAATTTGATTGGTACCTTCATATCCAAGAAAAGGCCGATAACCCAAAGTAAAATTTTGAATATGAACTGGTGAAGAAATAACTCCACAGGGAATATCAAGACGTTTACCAATATGACGTTCCATTTGGGTGCCAAAAATTGCGGAAGGTTCTACACGAGCAATCATATCTCCTACTTCTGTATGATCATCAGTTACAAGTATCTCATCGCAGAAATTTTGAACTTGTTCTTTGAACCATTCTTCGTCATGTTTACAATAAGTTCCAGCACAACTTACACGAATTCCCATTTCACAAGCAAGAATTTTTGTCATTGCTGCTGCATGGGTTGCATCACCAAAAATTACCGCTTTTTTCCCTGTTAAATTTTGGCAATCTATAGATCTTGAAAACCAAGCAGCTTGAGAAATAAATCTGGTTTGTTCATCGATATACGATTCATAATTTATTTTTTTATTCAATAAAATAGGAGACCAAATATTAATTCGTTCTTGTATCTGTCGAATACAATTAGCTATATCTACGATTCCCATGGGAGTTGTAGATATATAGGACATTCCAAATTCTTTTTCCAAATATATTGCTGTCATTAAACCTGTTTCACGGTAAGGTACTAAATTGAACCAAGCTTTTGGTAATTTATGAAGATTATCAACAAAACTTCCCTCGGGAATTACTTGATTTATTTCAATACCTAAATCTTGTAATAAACGTTTTAATTCACGACAATCGTGTTGATTATGGAAACCCAATGTAAAAATACCTATTATATTTGCTGATGGTTTTTTTGTTAGAGATAAATCCAAATCCCCTTGTCGACGAGCTTTATCTAAATAATATCGAACTACTTGTTCCAATGTTCTATCCGCAGCTTGAAGTTCATTCACTCGATAATGATTAACATCCGCAAGAATTACATCAGAATCTGAAATTGTGGAAGCTCTATCAACAAAATTTTGTAAATCTTCTTGTAAAATACTTGAAGTACATGTTGGTGTTAATACAATCAAATCAGGATGTTCTTGTTTATCTTTTCGGGTAATATTATCTACTACTTTTTCTTGAGATCCACGAGCTAATACATGACGATCCACTATACTAGCAGTTACTGGGGTAAAATCCCTTTCTCGTTCTAACATAGAGCGCATAACATTGAAATAATCATCTCCCAAAGGAGCATGCATAATGGCATGAACATTTTTAAAAGAACTAGCTACCCGCAAAGTCCCGATATGAGCGGGTCCAGCATACATCCAATAAGCTAATTTCATAAATAAAAATCTCTTTATTAAATAATCTTTTTTTTTTTTTTCAGGCCATCACAAAATAAAACCGGTTGCCTTTTTTATGGCATTATCGTAATATAAATGAAAAATATTATACTATAGTAGTAGTAGTACAATTCTATTGTGTTTATATATTTTTTACAAATTTTATCTAAAATAAATCCTGGGACGGAAGGATTCGAACCTACGAATGACGGGATCAAAACCCGCTGCCTTACCGCTTGGCCACGCCCCACTTTTATTTTCCTCAGTAAATCCTTTTTTATTATACCTGTCAATGAATAGATAAAGTTCATTGGAATGAAAAAGAATTAGAATCTCTTTAAAGCTAAAAGAACTTGTAGTAAAATGTATCTAGTAGTTTTTTCTTGTTTAAACTAAAATTTTCTATTCCACTTTCGTAATAATATTTAATAAAGAATCCAAAATTTAGTTATGTTTAATATTTATTTAGAGAATGGGTTTAATCCAAATAATTTTATTTTCGTTAAACTACCTGAAGCTTATGCTATTTTTGATCCTATCGTAGATGTGATGCCAATTATACCTTTGTTTTTTCTTCTTTTAGCCTTTGTTTGGCAAGCTTCTGTAAGTTTTCGATAAATTCAATTTGGTTAATGATTTTTTTTTCGAGTGGGGTCCGTGCCAATCTTTCAATTTTTTTTTATCTCGTATCTGAACCAGATACGAGATAAAAAAAATTACTTAAATTTAAATACAGAAAAATTAAAACAAATTTTCGCTTTTAGTTATATATTTTATCAAATTAATAGGAAATCACAGAGTAGTTCAACAGTTTCAAAATTATTTTAATCTAATTTAGGTTAACGGGGGTTCAAATCCTTTTATCTCTATCGGAATTAAGAAAAAAATATCTCATAAGATTTGTAATTTATTCTATTTTACTCCTAGTAATGATCTTGGAGACTACGTTATGCTTACTCTTAAACTATTTGTTTATACGATAGTTATATTTTTTGTTTCCCTTTTTGTTTTTGGTTTTTTATCTAATGATCCGGGACGTAATCCCGGGCGTAAAGAATAAAAAATATTTTGCTTTTGGAGAGAGAGGGATTCGAACCCTCGGTACAAATAGATCGTACAACGGATTAGCAATCCGCCACTTTCGTCCACTCGGCCATCTCTCCGAATTAAAAAGAGTTTTCTTTTAGAAATTATTAGATACGAAATTATATAAACAGGGGTAAAAAAAACAGTAGTATACCGTATATGTAAATACAAAGATAATAATATATTAAATATACTATATTTATATATAAATAGATATATGTAACATTTATTATTTATTAAAAATGTATCATTTACATATATGATATACTACGTGTTTGTATTAAAAAAATTACATAAAAGAAGTTTTAAATAGAATTACAGGATCTATTTTTGCAATATTTATTCAAATTTCTGAATACGTTTTTATAAGTATACATTATTTGGGATTTTCTTATAAATTCAAATAATTTATTGATACAATTCTTTGCCCAATCTTAAAGCCAAAATACCTGTTACGAAAGCACTTAAAAGGATTACAATAATTTGATTGTCTGAAATTGCAACCATTACTTTTTATTCTCCTTCATTATTTGGAACTGAAAAAAAATATATATGATATGATTCTTAATTAAGTTGAAAAAAAATTATAATTTTCGTTTCATCTAATAATAGAAACAGTTTTTAATAAATGGATTCGTTATTATTGTATCGATTTCAATTTGTTACCGCTACATTTTGTAAAAAAGGAAAGTAAAACCGAAATGAATTTAGAAGTTATTGCACAGCTTACTGTTTTAGGTCTAATTGTCGCATCAGGTCCATTGGTTATTGCTTTATTAGCAGCTCGTAAAGGAAATTTGTAATTTATATTTCCCATCCCCGGAATTCAATCAGTAATAAATTGTATATTATTTCGGGGAGGGGTTCGAGTTTGCAAAGAAAAAGAAATATAATATTTAATATGTTATTATTAGTTTATAGCGGGTATAGTTTAGTGGTAAAAGTGCGATTCGTTTTTGAGTTAAAGAAAAAGTCAAAGGATCATAAGATCCTTTTTTTTCAAATCCCATTTCTGAAAGAGTTCCAATCTCTCCTAATTTATGCAATAATGGGAAAAATACTATTTATGTGAATTTTTGGTATAAAATTTTATAAGAATTAACGGAGCGAAATAGTTGAAAAAAAAAAAAAACAAAATATATATATTTTTTCGTTTTTTTTTTTTTTTTTATGAAAATCCATGGAGAGATATTCAAAAACAGATAATTTCGTCGTAACTGAATCACCAATTGTGAAAAAAACAATAAAAACTGGTGCTATTATAGTTTTGAATCAAATAAATTTAGTTTGCTAGAGATATAAGCATTTTTTTTCACAATGACTCGGCGAAATAAGTTTTCCAAAAGATAAAAGAAATCGATGGAAATGGGGAACGAGGTAATCAAAAAGTGTTTTATTTTCATTTCCGAAAATATTTTATTTTTTTGAAAGGATCATCTATAAAGTATTTTATTTATTTATTTTTTCAGTTGTTTAATCGATGAAGAAAAAATATATATAAACAACTAACATAGATGTTATAGATATATTTCTAAATTTCAAGAGTATTTAGATATCAACCTCATTCAATTAGGTTTTACAGTATATTTGCAAAGGAGCCGAATGAAAATAAATTTTCATGTTCGGTTTTGAAATAGAGGCGTTTATAAACAATCAAACGTCGACTATAACCCTTAGCCTTCCAAGCTAATGATGCGGGTTCGATTCCCGCTACCCGCTTTTCAAAAAAGAAAAAGCATAGAAAAATACTGAAGTTCTAGTATTTTTCTATGCTTTTTCTTCTTTTTCAATAACGTCCATCGTCTAAAGGATAGGATAGAGGTCTTCTAAACCTCCAGTATAGGTTCGAATCCTATTGGGCGTAATTCGAATTTTCATCGTTTTATAATTCGTTATAGAGAATGAAATAAACAAAAAGTTTCAATTATATTTTATTTGCCTTCCTGAAATAGAAAAAGTTCTATATGTTCCTTAATAGCTTCCTTCAAAAGATTTTCTGCTTGTTCTGTGAAAACTTTGGTCGAACGAATAATTTCTATAAACTGTGGTTTATTAGTTATTAAATATTCACGTAATTGAACAAGAAATTTTTTAACTTGTGCTGTTTCTAATACATCCAAATAACCATTGACTCCCGTATAAATAGTTGCTACTTGTTCTTCTACACTAAGTGGTGCTGATTGGGATTGTTTTAATAATTCACGTAATCTCTGACCTCTAGCTAATTGATTCTGAGTTGCTTTATCAAGATCAGAAGCGAATTGTGCGAAAGCTTCCAACTCAGTAAATTGAGCAAGTTCTAGTTTTAATTTTCCAGCCACTTGCTTCATAGCCTTTATTTGTGCGGCAGATCCAACTCTCGATACAGAAATACCTACATTAATTGCTGGTCGAATCCCAGCATTAAATAAATCAGCTGATAAAAATATTTGTCCATCTGTTATGGAAATAACATTCGTAGGAATGTAAGCTGAGACATCACCTGCTTGAGTTTCTACAATAGGTAAAGCGGTCATACTACCTTCCCCTAATTGAGAACTTAATTTAGCTGCTCTTTCTAGAAGACGCGAATGTAAATAGAAAACATCTCCCGGATAAGCTTCTCGACCAGGTGGTCTTCTTAATAAGAGAGACATTTGTCTATAAGCTTGTGCTTGTTTGGAAAGATCATCATAGACAATAAGAGTATGTTGTTTACGATACATGAAATATTCAGCCAAAGCTGCTCCTGTATAAGGAGCGAGATATTGTAATGTAGCTGGTGAATTTGCAGCTTCTGTAACAACAATTGTGTATTCAAGAGCACCACGTTCTTCAAAGGTATTTACTACCTGTGCTACTGAAGATGCTTTTTGACCAATAGCTACATAAACACATATTACATTTTGGCCTTTCTGATTTAAAATAGTATCGACAGCAACAGCTGTTTTACCTGTTTGTCTATCACCAATAATTAATTCTCTTTGCCCACGTCCAATGGGAATCATTGAGTCAATAGCAATAAGGCCTGTTTGCATTGGTTCATAGACGGAACGTCTAGAAATAATACCAGGAGCTGGAGATTCTATTAATCTAGATTCAGAAGCTGCTATTTTGCCTTTTCCATCAATAGGTTGAGCCAAAGCATTTACAACACGACCTAAATAAGCTTCACTCACGGGTATTTGAGCTATTTGGCCTGTTGCTTTTACGGAACTTCCTTCTTGTATTGCTAGTCCATCGCCCATTAAAACTACCCCAACATTATCTGATTCTAAATTCAAAGCAATACCTACTGTACCATCTTCAAATTCTACCAATTCACCAGCCATTACTTTATCAAGTCCATAAATACGAGCAATGCCATCCCCCACTTGAAGTACGGTCCCAATATTAACAATTTTGACTTCTTGATTGTATTGCTCAATCTGTGTACGAATAACACTGCTAATTTCGTCGGGTCGAATATTTACCATTAGCTTCTATTAGTTAGTTTTTTAAAAGATAAAACCCATGAAAGTTACTCAAGCGTACTTTCCATGGCCCTGAGTAGGCCAATATTATGATCAATCATACGTAAATGTAATTCACTATTTAAACAATTTTTTAATGTTTCTAAAGCTCGTTCCAGTGCTAAGCGAGATACTTGTTGTTGAACCTGTTCAATTGCTCTTTGTTTTTCAAAGCGAATCGTAGCATTTTTTGAATCTTCTAATCTTTTTAAATCTCCATCTGCAGCATCAATTAAATCTTTTTTTTCTCTTTCCATTTGGGATAATCCACTTGTTCGAATATCATTTGCTTTGATTTTCGCTTGTTGCAAACGAGTTTTAGCCTGTTCTAGCTTATAAGTAGCTTCTTTATAGCGTTCTTCAGCATCACGAATAGTGTTTAAAATGGTAAGTTTACGATTTTTTAATAAATTACTTAATGAAGTAGATTATTTCCTATTGGAGTTTTTATAATCTCTTCCCAAACCGAACATGAATTTTTCAATTCACCCGGCTTTACTGCCCAGTTTTCTTATTTTTTTTTACTAACTGGGTTTGTCGCCTTATTCATTTTTGTTTTTATGGAACACGAAATAATTATTGATGACTCTTTTGACAAAAATATTTTAAATTGTCAGCAAGATTGTTTTTTTTTGTTTCGAATAATTATAAATCGTAAGTTAGGTTGTCGATTCAGCACTTGAAAAAAAAAAGTTTTTAGAAGATCCTTACTATATTAATTAAACATTGAAAGTTCTAATTAAATTGTATAATTGTATCGATACGAGTGTTATGTATCAAAAAAATCTTCAACCAAGAAAAACTTGGTGGAATAAAGAAAATCCCAACAGTGTCTCGACTTTAAGCAATGAAGCTTTAACCATTTCGATTTTTTTCCCTATCAAAAAATATTTTTGATTTTACGAAATGCTATAGTTCTTTAGATTTTTTTTGCTCCCTATGAAGTAATTCGTTGAGATTTCATACTTGTTTATTCAAGTATTATTAGATAAATCCAATTTTTTTATTCGAATATTCAATCCGCACACACTCCCTTTCCAAAGTAGATTAATAAACCTAAAACGACACCTAAATTAATTAAATTTGTTTCCAAAAGGTTTGTATTTAGTCCAAAATTATTAGCTACAGTCCAAAATCTTTGGGAAATAATAGAATCAATCCCATTTTCCATAGTGTTTTCCTTTTTTAAATTATTAGATTATCCAATTTTTTGCGGAGTTTATTGTTTACTCTACACACTTTATATTTTTTTACCATTTAAAACCGACTTAATCAATTTTTTTATTTTTCTATACGAAAAATGTTTTTTTATTTGTAAAATTCATCATACCTGAATTGTTCTTACTCCTCTCAAAAAAAAAAATCTTTTTTTTTTTTTGAGAAAGGAGATTATTTTTTCAGATATTATTTATATATTACTAAACAAAAGGATTTGCGAATGAAAGTGCCGAAGCTACTACTAATCCATAGATAGTTAAAGCTTCCATAAAAGCTAGACTTAGTAATAAAGTACCTCTAATTTTACCTTCTGCTTCAGGTTGTCTCGCAATACCTTCTACAGCCTGACCAGCTGCAGTGCCTTGACCAATACCAGGTCCAATAGAAGCTAAACCTACGGCTAATCCAGCAGCAATAACAGAAGCAGCAGAAATCAAAGGGTTCATGATAATTTCCTCTAACTAAAATTTGGGAAAGATTTCTAATAGAAATCTGGTCTCCATTGCTTTTTAAATTTTTAATAATTTTTGAAAGCAATTAATAACTCAAAATGTCTCTTTTTAGAAGTGATAGTATCACTAAAAATATTTCGATTTAAAAATAGACTTTAATCAATTTATTTTTTATTTTTTATTTTTTATTTTTTGTTTTTTAATACGGAAACTTTTTTTATAGAAAAAATAATAATAATAATAATTTTTTTTACCAAATATTAATTTAATGATGACCCTCCATAGATTCTCCTATATATGCTGCTGCTAGTGTAGCAAAAATTAAAGCTTGAATAGCACTCGTAAATAACCCTAAAAACATCATGGGTATAGGAATAACTAAAGGTACTAGAGAAATAAGAACAGCAACAACTAATTCATCAGCTAATATATTTCCAAAAAGTCTAAAACTAAGCGACAAGGGTTTTGTGAAATCTTCTAAAATATTAATTGGTAAAAGTACTGGCGTAGGCTGGATATATTTACCAAAATAACTTAAACCTTTTTTGTGTAGACCAGCATAGAAATAAGCTACTGATGTAAGTAATGCTAATGCTACTGTAGTATTAATATCATTTGTAGGTGCAGCAAGTTCACCATTTGGCAATTCTAAAACTCGCCAAGGAAAAAGGGCGCCCGACCAATTTGATACAAAAATGAATAAAAACATAGTTCCCACAAAAGGAACCCAGGGACGATATTCTTCTTCTCCAATTTGTGTCCTGGTTAAATCTCGAATGAATTCCAGAACATATTCTACAAAATTTTGACCACCAGCCGGAATTGCTTTTAAATCACGAGTGGCTATAAAAGCTAGACTTAGCAATATAGTAACTACAATCCAAGAAGTTATAAGTACTTGAGCATGGACCTGAAAATTGCCTAATTGCCAATAAAAATGTTGACCTACTTCAACATTCGATATTTCGTAAAAAAAATTAAAAGTGCTAAAAATTCCTACAATATTGAGCATATTACTCCTTTAAAAAAACAAATTTACAAATAAATTATTTTTTATTCCACGAATATTTTTCTATTTCAAACTCTTTTTTATAAAGTAATAATAAAATTTTTTATTGCTATTCCAATTTATTAAAACACTACGAGATAAAAATAATAATTCAATATTGCTATTATTATTATTAAATCATAAATTTATGAGTTTTCAATCGAATTATAACGACCTTCACGAATTGCTGATGTTAGTTTATTCAAAATCCATCTAATAGAAGCTCTAGCATCATCATTAGCCGGGATTGGTATATCCGTCATATCCGGATCACAATCAGTATCAACTAAACAAATTGTTGGAATTCCTAAGGTTATACATTCTTGAATGGCTGTAAATTCTTTTTGTTGATCAATAACTATAACAATATCAGGTAAAGTTGTCATATATTTAATTCCACCCAAATACTTTTGTAATTGATCCAATTGTCTCTCCAAATCAGCTGCTTCTTTTTTTGGAAGTCGATCAAACACTCCAGCTAATTTTTTATTTTCTAAATCTTGAAATTTTCGAAGACGTGTTTCTATAGTTGACCAATTTGTTAACATACCCCCTAGCCATTTCTGATTTACGTAATGACATCTCGCTTTTAAAGCTGCTGATGCTATTAAATCCGCAGCTTGATATTTCGTTCCCACCATCAAAAATTGTTTTCCTTTACTTGCAGCATTTGAAGCTAAATCACAAGCTTCTGATAAAAAGCGAGCAGTTTGAGTAAGATTTATAATATGAATACCTTTTCGTTCCGTAAAAATATAAGGTGCCATTTTTGGATTCCATTTACGTGCTTGATGACCGAAATGAACACCTGCTTCCATCATTTCTTCTAAATGAATATTCCAAGATTTTTGTTTCATTTTTCGTTCAATTTCTTGTGGATAAAGAAATATATTATGTATATATGAAATACATATCATACTATATATATATATATATATATATATATATATATATATATATATATATAGTATGATATGTATAGAATTTGTAGTTTCGTCAATAATTATTTAATTAAAATTTCATTTTTTTTAAATAGATGAAATATTCCTGTTAATCTTGGATGCTGATTCTTTCAATACGTTGTGAACAGTTCTTATAGCTGGAGAAACATTCAATATATTTCGATACAAAAAAATATTTTTGATTTTTTTATTGAAAGAATTCTTTTTTTTTCTTAGAAAAATTTCTTTTTTTTTCTCAAGAATTCTTTGCCAAAGGACTTCTTGAGATCCAGTACCAGCCGGGATTATTTCACCAATAATTACGTTTTCTTTTAAACCTTTTAACCAATCAATTCGACCTTTTAAAGCAGCTTTAGCTAAGACTCGAGTAGTTTCTTGGAAACTAGCTTCTGAAATAAAACTTTGAGTGTTTAAAGATGCTTTGGTTATTCCCAATAATATTGGTTCATAGGGAATTGCTTCTTCTAAAACACGATTCATTTTTTGTACTCGTGAAGATTCAAGAAGTTCGCCTGGTAAAAAAATATTAATTATTCCATTTTCTAAGGTTAAAAATTTAGAAGTCATTTGTCGAACAATAATTTCAATATGTTTATTTGAGACATATACACCCTGAGATTGATAAACTTTTTGAATTTGATCCACCAAGATTATTTGTCCTTGTTCCATACCAATTTTTGCACTTAGAAAAAATCCCCAAAGGTAACCAATAAATTTTTTCATATCATTATTCCAATCTCCAAAACTATTTTCTAAATTGATAGATACTGAATTCACCGAACGTGCTTCTAATAATTGTTCAACTTTAGGTAGACCCTGAATAATATCTGCGGATTTTAATCGTTCATATATAAGCGTTATTAAAGTATCTCCTTCTTTGACAGATCCACCACAATTATTATGAATAATAGCTCCCTTACTAGCTAGATAAGGTTTACCCGATCTAATAATCAAATAATCTGTATGTATACCGATTATTTGGCCGGATGGAAAAATTTTGTTGTATTTGGATATACAAAAATTATCAAAAAAAAATTGTCCAATATTTAGTTTTTGGTGTTTTTCTTCCAACAAACGAAAGAGTGGGAAACACCATTTGAATAAATTATGATTAATCTTATTTTCAAAAGTAAATTGATGAATTTCATTATATTCATCAAAAAAATACCATTTGGGATTCCGAAATTGGTTAATTATTAAAACTATGTTCAATGTTATTTTTGCATGAGTAATCCAATACAAATATTCGCAAACATTTGTAAGATTACGTAAATTACCTATAAGACCTATTTTATCAAATAATAAAATTTTTTTTACGGATTCTTTCTTTTCCAATAACAAAGATTTTTTTTGTATTGAGTCTAGATCTTTTGATCGATTCTGAAATTTAGAATTTCTCGGATGCTCACAAAAATCAAAAAATTCTATTGAGAAAAAATTATTGATATTTTTTATAATAGAATCTTTTGATTCAACCATTTTTGAAATTTTAATTGAATCTGACGGAGATAAAAGAATTAAAGGTTGATTTTCATTTTTTTTATTAGAAGAAATACGAATAATACCTTTATCCTTGTTTTTTAATTGATTTTGACAAGTCAAAAAAGAATTCTTGTAGTGGTTTTTTTTCAAAAGATATTGAGAATGTGATATTTTTTTTTGTTCCTTTTTTTCTAAACAAAAAGAGTTAATTAAACTAAATTGAAGAAAATTTCTGGAATTATTTTTTGTTTTAATTCTCAAAAATGAGACATGAGTTTTTTCTGAAAAATAATATTTTCTCCAATATATAATTAAATAAGTTCGAATTAATCGAATATATTTTTCATTTACTATTTTTATTTGTTCACCATCTCCATAAAGAAAATAATTTACAATGTTTATTTTTAAATTGAGATTTTTTTCCAATAAATTCAAAAGATTTTTTTTATTGGATTCATTATATACGATATACTCAATTGCAGGTCTGAGTAAAGCAAAAGGTTTTTCTTCAAAAGGTATAATCCATTGGAAATATGTCCAATTATTACATTGGAATTCCTTAAAAAGTTTTTTTCCTGGTGGGATTAAAAAACTTACTTGTTTCGAAATTTTATATGTTTCATTCGGATAGTAGATAGTTCCTGGTAGAATTTTCACCTCATAAGTATTGTTTTTTTTTTTTTGAATTTTGACTAATCCACTTATACTACTTGTAATAGTCGAAGTAATTGACATACCTACTTGAATATATTTATTATTTTTTATCAAAAGCGATGATAAAGCTTGAGTTGAAACATAAACTTCTTCGGGAATTAAAAAACAATTACCACTCTTTACAACTTTAAATCTTGATTGAAAAATTTTTGTTTTTGCATTTTTTAATTCGTGAACTCTATCAGTCGAACTAGTCTTAACAGTACCGTATTTAACAATTCCTGATTTTTTTAATTCGTATTTTGGGTGATCAATAATGGCAAAAAAATCGTTATTTTCTAAAATACCATGATTTTTTATTTTCAAAAAAAAGGCAAAATTTGTATATTTTTTTCTCAGAAAAAAGTTTCTACGTTTTTTTATTACTTCGTAATTATATAAAACGATATTTGAGTCTACCAAATTATTTAAATCATTGAACACGCCATGAGTTAATTTCCATTTTTTCAAAACTTTATTTTTTTTGTAGATATACAAATTGAAAATACAAATATTTAATTGATTTTTATTTTTTATAAAATAGAAAAATGATTTTTTATTTGCCAAGAAAGTATAAGAATCTATTTTATCTTGATTTTCATAAAAAGAAGCAAAAAGTTTAGGATTTTTATTGTAAGATTTACCAGATAATATCCATATGTGACACGTTTTAAGTATCGAATGAATAGAATTATGTATATATTCAGATGCATGACGTACCTTTGTAATCCAATACATTTCTCCATCAAAATTTGAATAAATATATTTACGAATTTTTTCTTTAAAAGGTGATGTTTTAGCACGAATTTCGGCAATTACTTGTTTTGATTCTACATATTGACTATTTTGAACTAATAATAAACTTTTTGATGGAATTATTAGATTATCCACTTTGTTATTACTACGAATGCTTAGGAACAAATTAGTATGACAAATCCAAGCAGGATGACCATGACGTGTACGTGTTGGGTAAACAAAACTTTCATCAAAATTTATAATTCCATTAAAAGGAGTTCGTACGTGTTCTGCAATATCACCTGCAAATACACCTCCAGTATGAAAAGTTCTTAAAGTTAATTGAGTTCCAGGTTCGCCTATGGATTGACCTGCAATAATGCCTACAGCTTCACCAATTTCTATTAAATTTCCATTTGTGAGACTCCGACCATAACATAATTGACAAATCCAAAGCATACTTTTACAAGTTAAAGGAGATCTCACATAAATTAATTTTGTTTTTAAAATAGTTAATTTATTTGCCAAAAAATTTCCAATATCTTGGTTACGAGTAGCAAAACATCGGTTATTTATATAAACATTCTCTGCTAACACACGACCAATAAGTTTTTGATAAAAATTATTTTTTTTTCCTTCATAATTGTTTATGAAAATACCGTAAAGAGTACCACAATCTATTTTACGTACAACAATGCGTTGAACTACTTCGACAAGTCTACGTGTGAGATATCCAGCATCTGATGTTCGAACAGCAGTATCTACAATTCCTTTACGAGCACCATAACAAGAAATAATATATTCTGTTAAAGATAGTCCCTCTCGGAAATTACTTTGAATTGGTAAGTCAATAATTTGTCCTTGAGGATCTGACATTAATCCTCTCATACCTACTAATTGATGAACTTGCGAAGTACTTCCGCGAGCACCTGGAAAAGACATCATATGAACAGGATTTGAAGGATCAGTCATTCTAAAGTTTGGATTCATTTCTTGCTTCAAATATTCACTTGTTGCATACCAAGTTTCTATAAGTTGACGCAGTTTCTCCACAGCATGTAAATTGCCATAGTTATGATGTTTTTCCGAAAGGTTACTATATTGTTCAGCATCTTTAATAAGCCACCCCTTTGAAGGTGCTGTTAAAAGATCATCAATACCCAACGAAATAGCACCAAAAGTGGCTTGTTGAAATCCCAATGTTTTTAGTTGATCCAAAACATGTGTTGTATAAGTAATTCCAAAATGAAGTATTAATCTGCTTATTATTTGTTTTATGGCAATTCGATCCATAACTTTATTATAAAAAATCAAATCGACTGGTTCTGCCATAGGAAAAAACCTCTTTTTTTACAAGCATACATTTAATGAATTTAATCCATTAATTCTTAAATTTAGTTCTTTAAATAAAAAATGATTTTTTTATATTTTATATCTCTTGTATGACTGTATTTCGCTTCAAAGAAGCCTCATAAGTCCCCTGTATTGCTTCGTCAATTTGTTGATTAAATAAAACACGTCCCACGGTTGTATAAATATAAATGCTAATAATTTTTTGTTTCTTATTTCTTCCGAGTTGGTAATGTTCATAAATTTCAAAAAAACTTCCTGAAGCTTTATATTGAATCTCAATGGGTTGTTCTCGAATTATTGAAGTAATCATTCGAAAATTTATTTGCCATCGGAGCCATAAAGGATTATGCAAATTAATTTGTTTTTGTTGCTGGGCCCTGTAAACATCATCATAACTATAAAAGTATGGTATTTTTGAAAACGAAAAGTTTTTTTTGTAATTATTGTCACTATTGAATGAAAATTTGTTACCATAAATACCTTGTTGATTCTTTATTGTTAAAATATAAAGTCCAAGAAGCATATCTTGGCTTGGTATAGATATGGGTTCTCCCGTAGCTGGAGATAAAATATTTCTACGAGAAAGCATAAGGAAACGAGCTTCTGCTTGAGCTTCTAGCGATAAAGGCACATGAACTGCCATTTGATCTCCATCAAAATCTGCGTTGAAGCCACTACGAACTAGCGGATGTAAATGAATAGCACGTCCATTTACTAAAATGGGTTGAAATGCCTGTATACCTAACCTATGTAATGTTGGTGCTCGATTTAATAATATAGGATGGTTTTCCATTACTTCTTGAAGTATCTTCCATATAATAGGGTTTTCGTCTTGAATTATGTTTTTAGCTGCCCTAAGATTAGGAGCTAAATTTTGGCCAATAAGACTACGAATAACAAAAGCTTGAAAAAGTTCTATTGCCATTTCTCGAGGTAGCCCACATTGATGTAATGGGAGAGATGGACCTACTACAATAACCGATCGACCCGAATAATCAACTCTTTTTCCAAGTAAATTTTCGCGGAATCTTCCTTCTTTTCCTTCAATTAAATCTGAAAAAGACTTATAAGGTCGATTATGATTATCTTTCATAGGTTGCCCTCTAATTCCATTATCAATAAGTGCATCTACAGCTTCTTGAACTAATCTTTTTTGGCAAACGATTAAACCTCCCGGTGTAGAATCACTGCGTATTAAGAAATCAAGAAGAGTATTATTCCTATAAATAACTCGTCTATAAAGTTCATTTAAATCAGATGTAATCAGTTCACCTTCACCTAATTCAATCATTGGTCTTAATTCAGGGGGAAGAACTGGTAATAAAGATAAAACCATCCATTCTGGTTTGATTTTTTTTTGAATGAAATGCCTAGCTAATTTAATACGTCTAACTAAAAGATCTTTACGTCTTTGAATTTTTCTATCTTGCCAATCATTCCCCGTCGATTTTTGTTCGGTAAATTCTTTCCATTCTAAGTGCGCATGATTTATTACATTTTGTAAATCTAAATCAGTTAATTGTTTTTTTATAGCTTCGCCCCCTGTAGCAAATTCTCTATTTCGAAAAATCTCGAATCCTGCGTAAGAAAAAAAACGAGGGAATATATCTTTCCAAGATTGATCTTCGTATTTGAATAAACCACGTAATTTTAATAAAGTAGGTTTTTTATTTATAGGTCTAGCAAGAAAAAGATTGAGATAGGTTATTTTAAAAATTTCCCCCCGAAGAATCGGACATGAAAGTTTTCTTTCATCCGGCTCAAATAGTTATAATTAGAAACTTTAGTTTCTATGCGTAATTAGATATTTTTTATTATTTCAATAAAAATACTTACTATTTGTTACTCAAATTATAATTGTAAATGTTTTGTTATTTTTTTATTGAGTGATCTTGATCCTTCAAAATAAAAAAAAAGAATAATAATTTATTCGAATTTAAAAAGGTTTTTCTTGTCCATAAGTTAATTCATTGTTCTATCCTTTAGGTTTTCGCTCTATTCCGATGATTTATTCTTTATCCAAAGTTGGTTTGCGATGAATTGACTTTGCAATATCATAGAGAAATATTTATTGGGAAAAAAATATATAGTTTTTTTTACGAAATCTAAATCACGAATGTTTTTTTTCTAACCCTAGATATAAAATCCCCTAGGCTATAAATAAATGGAATTGTTATGTTTTGAGCTTCATTCCATTATTTTATAAAGGCATGTCAAAATGGGGAGTATTCAAATGATAAGCTATTAGAATAACAGAGTTTAAAAAGGATCTGTAAAATTGAGATTTAGGATCAAGTCACACATCGCAATAAACTAGACTTTCTAATTCTTTAAGTGGTTTAGCCAATAAATTAGCAATGCAACTAGGAAGACGTTTCAAATACCACACGTGTGTTACGGAACATGCTAATTCGATATATCCCATTCGATATCTTCTTATTCTTGATTCAGTAAAATCTACTCCGCAATGTTCGCAAAATTTTATATCATTTTCTTCATTCCTGATTCGTTGATATTTTCCACAAACGCAAATTCCACTTTTAATAGGTCCGAAAATTCTTTCACAAAATAAACCATCTTTTTCTGGCTTATGCGTTTTGTAATGCAAAGTATAAGGTTTAGTTACTCGACCGACAATTTCACCATTAGGTAGTATTCTTTCAGCCCAATTACGAATTTGTTCCGGAGAAGCTAATTCAATCCGAAGATGTTGATATTTCGTTTGATAAGTCATAACATAAAGATTCCAATTTTTTTTTTAAATTTCTTTCAATTTTAATTTTAAATCTTTCTCAAATATAATAGCATGATTTATTTCTAAAGCTAAAGAGCGTAATTCTCGAACAAGTAGTTTAAAAGATTCTGGAGCGGTATTAGGTTTGGGTATTGGTTCTCCTGTAACGATGGCACCAAGAACTTCATAACGAGCTTTAATATGATCAGACTTAATAGTTAACATTTCTTGTAATATGTAAGAAACACCAAAACCTTCTAAAGCCCAAACTTCCATTTCTCCTATTCGCTGCCCTCCTCGTCTAGATCTCCCTCGGAGAGGTTGTTGTGTAACCAATGCATACGGTCCACTGGACCGGGCGTGAATTTTATCATCCACTTGATGAATTAGTTTTAACATATAGGCTTTTCCTATAGTAATAGGTTGTTCAAAAATTTCTCCCGTTCTTCCATCGAGTAATCGATTTTTGCCAGGATTATCTGGTTCAAATAACCAGGGGGTTTTTGTTTTTTCACTTGCTTCATAAAGTTCTGAAAACACTAATTTTCTTGAAGCTTCACGTTCATATTTTTCGTCAAAAGGTGTTATTCTATAATTTTTATTGAGAAAATATCCAGCTAAACCGAGCAAACATTCAAATATTTGTCCTACATTCATCCGTGAAGGTACACCTAAAGGACTTAATATCATATCTATAGGCACACCGTTTTGCAAAAAAGGCATATCTTGCCTAGGTAATATTTTTGAAATAATGCCCTTATTACCATGTCTACCAGCAACTTTATCACCTATTTGTATTTTACGTCTTTGCAAAATATATACATGAATAGTTTCTGCTTCATTAGAATTATCTTCTTGATAGATTGATCGGATATCGATAACTCTTCCCTTTCCGCCAATGGGAACTTTAAGACAAGTTTCTTTTGAATTGGATACTTGAATACCAAAAATGGCTTGTAATAATTTTCCTTCTGGAGCACGTGAAGTTTCTTCTGTTTCTTGGGGTGTCAATTTACCTACTAGAACATCTCCTGTTTCAACCCATGAACCTGTTAATACAAAACCATTTTTATCTAAATGACGAAGCAAATAATTATCTAAATGAGGTATTTCTCTAGTAAATTTTTCGGCACCTTTATTTGTAACACGAGTTTGAATCTCATATCTTTCTATATGAATTGAGGTGTAGATATTATCGTATATTAAACGTTCATTAATCAAAATAGCATCTTCGAAATTGTAGCCCTCCCAAGGCATATAAGCTACTAAAATATTTTTTCCCAAAGCTAATTCCCCTTTTGAAGTTGCTGCTCCATCAGCTAGAATCTGTCCTTTCTTTATATATTTTTCTCTCACCTGAGGTTTTTGATGCATACAAGTACTGTTATTAGAACGTTGATATATAATTAAGTTTGTATTTATTTCTCTCCCATTAAATAATAGACTTATTTTTTTACTATTAATGGAACAAATTTTGCCTCCCCATGTGGATACAATTACATTACCTGAATCTAAAGCTGTTTGACTTTCTATACCTGTTCCGACGATACATTTTTCTGCTTCTAAAAGGGGAACTGCTTGACGTTGCATATTTGAACCCATTAAAGCTCGATTTGCATCATTATGTTCGAGAAAGGGAATCAGGGAGGCACCGACGGAAAAATATTGTGAGGGAAAGATACTTCTAAAATGTACTTGTTCCCATGCGATTGCAACAAACTCTTGACGATAACGAGCTGCAGTTAGTTGTTCTTCTCGATCGTTTTGATCTAGTGCTAAAAAATTTCCAGTAGCTATGCGATAATATTCATCCTCTCCCGCTGATAGATTATAGATTTTATTTCTTTGCCAATTTCGTGAAATTTTATAAAACGGACTTTCCAAACAACCTAAAACACTTATTGTTGCATGAATAGCTAATGAACCTATAAGCCCAGCATTCATTCCTTCGGATGTTTCGATAGGACAAATGCGTCCATAATGGCTGGGATGAATATCACGTACTTGGAAACCAGCAGTTCTTCTTGTTAGTCCTCCGGGACCTAAAGAACTTAATCTTCGTTTATGAACCATTTCTGTCAACGGATTTGTTTGATCGAGAAATTGAGATAATGGATGTGAACCAAAAAATTCTTTAAAAGTTATTATTAGTGGAGTTGAAGTTACTAAACTTTTTGGGGTTGGTAATCGTTTCCGCTTAGTGGCTCCTCGTAAAATATGTCGAATCGAATTTTCCAAGCGATTTAATGCTAATTTCAATTGGTCTTGTAATAAATCCGCCACGGAACAAACACGGCGATTTTTTAGGTGATCTATATCATCAATTGTTCCTATTCCGAATTTTAATTTTATTAAATAATCAGCAGCTGCTAAAATATCTTGAGGCAATAAAAAAGTTTCGTTTTCAGGTACATTTAATTTTAATTTTTCGTTCAAATTAAAACGTCCAACTTTTCCCAATTCACATCGTTGTCGAAAAAATTTCTTTTGTAATTCTTTACGTATAGATTCTGAGAAAAGAATATCTCCGCCTATGCAATACAATTGTTTATAAAGTTCAACAATAGCTTCTTCAGTTGAAGAGGGATGTTCCTTCTTAGTTTTTTTTTTTTTAGATTTAATAAATATTTCGGGGTAACAAACACTTCCTAGTATTTTTTTTAGGTTTAAACCCATAGCTGATAATAAAACCAAAATAGAAACTTTTCTCTTTTTGCTTATTCGTGCCCATATTCTTGTTTTTCCATCAATTTCTAGTTTTAATCTCCCTCCCCAATTAGAAATTAAAGTTCCAGTATATATGGAAATTCCGTTACGGTCTAATTCTGAATTATAGTAAATACCGGGACTTCGTAATATTTGGTTAATTATAACTCTCGCTACTCCATTAACAACAAAAGTACCGTGAGAATTCATTAAAGGAATACTTCCAAGAAAAACTGTTTGTTTTCGTATTTTTCCCTTTTTTTTCTGCGCTAATTGAGCAGGTACATACAAATCTGATGAATATGTTACAGATTGATATACAGCATCTCTTTCTTTAAAAACAGGTTCTGTTAATATATACTCGTTGCCAAATATTTTAAATTCAAATTCTTGTTCAATATCTTCAATATTTGGAAAATTTAGAAGTTCTTGGATCAAACTTTGATTAATAAAACGATTAAATCCTTCAAATTGTATTTTTCCAAATTCAGGGAGTACGAGAATCTCCATATTATCCTTCAAATTTTTATCGGAGTTTATCTCATCCATATAAAAAAATAAAATTTAAATTTAATTATAAACCAACAAAAAATAAATTATGTTATTTCGATTGCTGTTTCGTCTATTCAATTATATAGATTTGGAAATAAATTGAATCAGATGTATTATTTAGTAAGAGCAAATGGTGACATGGCCAAGTGGTAAGGCAGAGGACTGCAAATCCTTTATCCCCAGTTCAAATCTGGGTGTCGCTTTGAATGTGTAAACTGTGGATTGTTTATTCCGATGTCTTTAAGAACAAACTGTAATGCTCTATATAATATAGTCTGTTACATTTGAAATGTTCTTGGACTCATCGTATAATAATCAATCCATAAATAGTTTAAACTAATTGTTAAGTAAAAACAATTCTACTGTTATTTTTTTTTTAATTAGAAATTAGTTAAGAATAATTGCTTCTTCTCGAAAAATTATAAAACATCAAAGAAAATTTGAATTTAAATACAACGATAATATGTGTATATACTATCGATGTATTTGTTAAATAAATTAGAGCAAAATTTAGGAAAAATTTATGGATATTACCAATATAGCTTGGGGTGCATTAATGGTTGTTTTTACTTTTTCTTTGTCACTCGTTGTATGGGGAAGAAGCGGTTTATAATTCTATTTGGTTAAAAAAATCTTTTTTTAAATGAAGAAAGGGCATTGAATTTATTAATTAATAAATTCAATGCCCTTTCTTCATTTTTTCCTTTTCGTAAGAAATATATGTTGTAGCACGAATTTCGTTACATCTTTTTTTCTTTATGAGAAAATTACCTAATTTCAAATTTTGATAAATGTATCTTTTTTTTCCAAAATTTAAACCAATATTTTTTGTTTTTTCGTTTTCTCCGTAATTCAAACCGTTTCTTAGATAAAGACTTTCTGCAATAAAAAATATAGTAGTTCCACTTAAAAGTATTTGAGACAAAAGAAGAATTGGATCTAACCGCCAACCCTGGAAGAAGAGAATCCCTCCACATAATAATCCGATGGAGGAGAAGAAAAAATCATAATATTGGGATAGAATAAAAATAATCCCCCCCATAAACCATATATGATATTTTCAAATCTGTATGGCTTAAGCAAAAGAAATTGTAACTTTATTTTTTGCTCGAAATCCAAGTTAATTAAAACAAATCTTTTGGATTGTCTCTTTCTTTTCAATTAGTTTATATACATTTTTTTTCTCTAATTCCAATTATAAAAAAATTGTATTTTTTTAGTACTTTATTTTAATATCTTTAGGTTCACATTAAATTCCGTTGTGATTATTACTCTACCTTCCAGAGAAGAAAGACTAAGTGACAAAGATATTATTATTTGAATTAATATTTGAATATGCTTTCGAAACAACTTAAAAATAGTTGAAATATTTTAACCATGGATTTTCTTTTAATATCGGTAATTTTTTTTCCAATTTTTTCTTTCAAGTTTCATATTAATAATTTATTATAAATATGTTGAAATTTCATTTTTTTTAGGTACATTAAAAAATCACACCTCTAGAAACATTAGGTTCCCTAATTCTAAGGGCATATAAAAGTATACCTGCACTTACTAAAGCTACCCCTATTACAGTACTGGGGCTTAATTCCATATGGTTCATTTTTTATTATAATTTAGTAATTTAATAAATAAATTAAAGTGGGAAAGCAAAAAAAATATGAATTATTTGTGTTTTTCCTCAATATTTTTATTTATTGTAAGTAAATTCATTTAAATGAAAAATTTAATTATTTTGACTAGCGGTTTGCACATAAAGAATGAGTGAAAAAGCTGTAGGAATTAAAATAAAAAGAGCTGTAGCAATAAATGCTGAAATATTAACTTCCATAATTATATTATTTTAATGTTTTTTTTTTTTTCGGAATATGGGATATTGTTCGTTCATAAATACAAATAAATATTTTTTCTGAACAATCATAGAAAAATCCGGTTAAATTTTTTATTCCAATTTTTCATTAACGATTCAACATTAATAAAATCCTAAGTTTTGGACCAATTAATTTTTTACCACCAATGGAATAATATAACATATAAAATATTTATCCAATAAAAATTGAATGAATATTGCCTTGAAGAGGATTCGAACCTCCATGCTTATAGCACAAAATTTTGAATCTTGCGTGTATACCATTTCACCACCAAGGCTGTAGTGAATTATATGTATATATATAATTCACTACAATATAATTTTTTTTATTATGTTTTTTTAATTGTTGATAAAAATACTTAAGTTTAAAGTGTCTTGGACAGAATACGAAATAGGATTAATTAAAAAACCCAAAAATATTGATCCAACTGCACAAAAAAACATACTAAATTCAATAGAATTTTTTTCAATAAAAGAAGATGGGGAAACAATATAAGCTTCTATATATGGATTTAGTTGTTTCTTCTTCGAATATATCATTAATTTTATAATTTTTAAGTAATAATAAATTGAAATTATACTTGTAATTAACGCTACCATAACTAATAAAAAAAAACCTGCTTGCCATCCGGACCAAAATGAATATAATTTACCAAAAAAGCCGGTGAGTGGAGGAATACCTCCCAAAGATAGCAAACATAGGGTTAATGAAAGACTTAATAAAGGATCTTTTATATATAACCCTTCAAAATCACGAATATTATCTGTTCCTGTACGTAGCCCAAATAATATGATACAAGCGAAAGTTCCTAAATTCATGAATATATAAAAAAAAATATAAATAATCATACTAGTATATCCATTCAAATCACCCGTGATTAATCCAATAATAATATATCCTATTTGACTAATTGATGAATAGGCAAGCATACGTTTCATACTTGTTTGGGTAATCGCGACTAAATTACCTAGTATCATACTTGAAATAGCTAAAATTTCTAAAATGAATTTCCATTCATTTGTTAAAGAGACGAAAAGAATATTGAAAATTTGCGTAGCTATAGCTATACCAGCTATTTTTGAAATAACGGAAAGAAAAGCAACGACTGGAGTAGGTGAGTCAGAGTAGAAAAAATTATAATTTTTCTCTCATTCAAAACCGTGCATGAGATTTTAGTCTCACATGGCTTCTAAGTAATGTTTTTTTTTGTTTTTAATATTCTATTACTTTCCTCGTATCTGTATAATAATAATAAATGGAATTTATAATTTCAAACTTATCGAGGAATCCTTGCATTTCAACGATTTTTGTTGTTTTTAATCTCTTGATTTTTTTCTCCGTTCCCAATAGTTTTTATAAATTTTTTTATTTTAGGATCATTTTATGTTGACTGATATTCCTTGATTTTTTTGTAATTGTTTTGAAGAATAAAAACTAAAAAAATAATAGGAATTTTAATGTATTATTTCATAATTCGTCACAATTTTTTTATTTGCAAAAAACTATCCCTGATAATTTTTAGATTCCTTAAATAATTTTTATTCCTAAAAAAATAAATGTTTCAAATTTTGCTTTATTCTAAATAAAAATTTTTTTTTTCAATCTAAATGAAGAGCATGTTATTATATACTATATTTATATTGGGATTTTTTCAAGAAATTATTCATAGATATAATTATAATCTCTCAGACGGGTCGCACTCCTTCATAAATATCGGGAGTCCATTGGTGGAAAGGAACTAGAGAAAGTTTAAAAGAAAGTCCGATTATAATACATATAAGTGCAATGAAAAGTCCTTGAGAATTGTAAATTTGGCTATTCAAAAAATTATTTGCTATTTTTTGCATATTAGTTTCTCCTCCTGATAAACCATATAACCAGGAAAAGCCATATGTCAGAATAGAAGAACTTAATCCACCTATAAGTAAATATTTTATAGCGGCTTCGTTTGATCTAATATCTTTTTTTGTATAACCACATAATAAGTAAGAACATAGACTTAAACATTCTAAGGATACGAAAATAGTAACTAAATCATTAGCACCACATAAAAACATCCCCCCTACAGTACCTGTTAATACAAATATTAAAAATTCAGGAATAGCCATTTCTGTACGTTCAATATATTCGATAGATAAAGGGATACATATTATAGAAGACAGTACTATTAAAATTTGGAATATTCTATCAAAGTTATCTGTTCGAAAAGAACCCGAAAAAATAATACTAGGTTCTGCTTTCCATTGAAAAAATAGTACTATTATAGTTACTAAAAAACTTGTTAAGGTAATGAAATATAATAAAGTTGTATTTTTTTTTTTTGATGTTAAATCAATTACAAAAATAATTAATAAACCACAGATTGGAATACATTCCGGTATAATAGTATTTCCATAAAAAAAAAACGTATCAGGTTCTGGTTTCATAAGAATTATCCAAGAGATAGAATGAATTATTGACACAATATTAATAAATATTTTATGTTTCGAGCAAAAAAAAGATTTAATTTATTGTATAATTTCTTATTATACAATAAACTAAATCTTTTTAAACAATATTTTTACATTTTTTAATTCAAATCTTTGATTTAACGAAAATGTGCAAAAGCTCTATTAGCTTCTGCCATTTTATGAGTTTCTTCTCGTTTACGTACAGCAATTCCATTTTCTTTAGCTGCATCTATTAATTCATAACTAAGTTTTAAAGCCATATTTTGACCCGAACGCTTTCGTGATGCTCCTAATAACCAACGAATTGCTAGTGCTTTTCCCTGAGTTGATCCAATTTCAAGTGGAACTTGATAGGTCGATCCTCCTATACGTCTTGCTTTTACTGTTACATCAGGAGTTACTTTACTTATGGCTTGACGTAATACAAACAATGGATTTTTTTTTGTTCGACGTTTTATATTTTCTATCGCTTTGTAAAGAATTCTATAAGCCAGTGATTTTTTTCCATTTTTTAAAATACGATTAACTAACATATTAATTAATCGATTCCGATATATTGGATCAGGTTTTACACTTTTTTTTTCTGTAAGACTCTTACGTGACATAGTACAAATTATTCAATTTTTGTTTAATTAAAAAACAATGTATTCAATTTATTTTGACTTTTTCACTCCATATTGTAGGATGGATTTTTTTATCTTCCTCCAAACCGTACATCCGATTTTCAACGGATACGGCTTTCAACATCTCATTTTTTTTTAGATGCTTACTCATTATGAATTGAGTATCCGTTTCCATTAGTAATTTTTTTTGGAAATCTTATATTTTATAATTCCTAAATTTATTCAAAATACCCTTAGATCTATTTAAGTAGACGATATAAAATCTACTTTTTTATCAAATCAATTGCTATTCCTGTTTTTATTTGTCCCAAAAAAATAAAAACATTTGATAAATAATAAAAAAATTGAAGGAAAACTGCAAAAATTGGATACAAATAAAATCCTAGCTATTAATTAACAGATAAATTTATTTCATAATAGCCTGCTCTGGTCCCCCTCTAAGTTTTACAATTTTTGGGTTAGCTATTCATTTACATGTTGATAGCAATCAATATGGTATCTAAAAAGATGATACAACTTTTTGGGAATAATATATAACGCACTAGAACGTCCTTGTTGACGATTTTTTACTCCAACAGCATCCAGTGCTCCTCTAATAATATGATATCTTACACCAGGTAAATCTTTTACTCTTCCTCCTCTTACTAAAACAACCGAATGTTCTTGTAAATTATGTCCCATTCCTGGAATGTATGCAGTAATTTCAAATCCAGATGTTAATTTAACTCGAGCAACTTTTCGTAAGGCGGAGTTTGGTTTTTTTGGTGTTGTTGTGTAAAAGTTGACAAAATAAGTTACCTTTTTTGTCACTCTACAAAACCGTACATGAGATTTTCATTTCATACGGCTCCCCGTTCAAA